TTATCCGCCTATTGAAATAGATTCAACAGCGGCTAGATCCAGAGGAAAGTTGTGAGCATTACGTTCGTGCATAACTTCCATACCTAAGTTAGCACGATTAATGATATCAGCCCAAGTGTTAATTACACGGCCTTGACTGTCAACTACAGATTGGTTGAAATTGAATCCATTTAGGTTGAAAGCCATAGTGCTTATGCCTAGAGCGGTAAACCAGATACCTGCTACGGGCCAAGCAGCTAAGAAGAAATGTAAAGAACGGGAGTTGTTGAAACTAGCATATTGGAAGATCAATCGGCCGAAATAACCGTGAGCAGCCACAATATTGTAGGTTTCTTCCTCCTGACCAAATTTGTAACCTGCATTTGCGGACTGATTCTCAGTAGTTTCCCTGATCAAACTGGAAGTTACCAAAGAACCATGCATAGCACTGAATAGAGAGCCGCCGAATACGCCAGCTACACCCAACATGTGGAATGGATGCATAAGGATATTGTGCTCAGCCTGGAATACAATCATGAAATTGAAAGTACCAGAGATTCCTAGAGGCATACCGTCAGAGAAGCTTCCTTGACCAATAGGGTAGATCAAGAAAACGGCAGTAGCAGCTGCAACAGGAGCTGAGTATGCAACAGCAATCCAAGGACGCATACCTAGACGGAAGCTAAGCTCCCACTCACGACCCATATAGCAAGCTACACCAAGTAGGAAGTGTAGAACGATTAGCTCGTAAGGACCCCCGTTGTATAGCCATTCATCGACGGAAGCTGCTTCCCAGATTGGATAGAAGTGCAAACCGATAGCTGCAGAGGTAGGAATAATAGCACCGGAGATAATATTGTTTCCATAAAGAAGAGAACCGGAAACAGGTTCACGAATACCATCAATATCTACCGGAGGAGCTGCGATGAAAGCAATAATGAATACAGAGGTTGCGGTCAATAGGGTAGGGATCATCAAGACACCGAACCATCCAATGTAAAGACGGTTTTCAGTGCTAGTGATCCAGTCGCAGAAGCGACTCCATAAATTTGCGCTTTCGCGTCTTTCTATAATTGCGGTCATGGTCAGAACTTCGTTTATAAAATCATCAGAGGCTCCCAAGCATAAGGCTTGTTATTTTACAGTATAATATGATCCATGTATCAATGTCAACCAATATCTGGGATGGAATTTCAATATCTATCCCAACGGGATAGATACTGATCTATACTATATGGATAGAATATAGAGTCTATCTCAAATACCTCTATATTCTATCCATATATTCCACACTCTATAGATCTATCTGTGATTAGATACTCCATAAAATTATTTATTACTGGTTCCAGGAATGGTAGATCAATTGGAATGAGAACAGATATGAAAAAAACTTGATTAGATCCAGAACCAGAATAAGTGGACAGAGGTACCTATCAGAAATTTGATCCGGGTTGCCCGGGACTCGAACCCGGAGCTCGTCGGATGGAGTGGATGATCTGCTCCTTCAGTATCAGTAAGAGCGAGAAATCTCTCCCCAAACCGTGCTTGCAATTCTCATTGCACACGGCTTTCCCCATGTAATGTATCTATTTCCTAATCATTTTAGTTCTCGGATAGAAAAATAAAAATGATTCTGAATCGAGGCAATTACTCAAAGAGCATTTCATTGGTCAAATAAGTTTTCTATTTTAAGATCCTGTATCTTTTGCCAGGAATTAGCTAGGGGATTTATCTGGGGAATATCTGAATGCCAAATTCGTTCTCTCTGCGAACGGGCCGCCGCTTTTGACGAAAAAGGCAGAGAATCAAATTCTCGTTCTTTTGAAAACGATTTTTGAAAGAGTTCTGGACCTAATTCCTTCCGAACTACACGTATCGTACTCTTATGTTTACAGGCTAAAGTTTTAGCACATGATAATGAAAGTATATACTTTATACGATATAAACCATCTCGGCCAAAGGATCCACTGTAGTAATGAAAAAGATTTCTCCAAATTTGATTAAATCGATTGAGGATATCATCATCTGTTAGACTGGTCCAAGACAATTTACTAATTGGCCGTCCTGATATGTCACATAATTTTTCTCTAGCCAATAATCCAAGTATTGGTACAATCGGAACTATTGGATCAAATTCATTGGTAATAAGATCGGCGATGAATAACTCATCTAGCATTTTGGTTCTGACCAAAAGAGGGTTCATCCGAACCCTCATAAAATAACCTGGAGAAGAAGAACAATTCTTGGATAATTGATGAGAACAGACCCTATACGGTTCGGACCAAAGATGGAAATAACATTGCCGAAAAATTAGAAGATAATATATACATTTTTTCACTAGGAGATGAGTACCTTTTATAGCTATAATAGATCTTTCACCATATCTAACATAGTGAATTTTAGGATCCTTCAACAACCAGATACTTTTCAGTGAATTTCGACGAGAAAATATGATAATATGTTTTATCTTTCGATGAAAATGAGTTCGCTGAGGGAAAGATCTATGAGACAACGATCGTGAATGAGAGGATCGTTTAAGAAGGGAAAATAAAATGGATTCGCATTCATAGACATAATAATTCCACAGGAACAGGAATAATCTCGTATTTACTCTTGGGACAACAATAATTGATCTTTGTAAATTCTCTGGACTATTTCGATATTCATAGAGAACAGAGCGTAATGGGTGCAAGGAAGGAGCATCTCGGATCCAGCGACGAAAGGTTCGAACCAAAATTTCCGGATGAATAGAATAGGGTATTCGTGCATCTGATATATAATTGGAATGCGGGAATTTATCCTCCAAGAAGGGAAATATTGAATGGATCGACCGGAAACTCTTCCATTCATTCATCCCTTCCACAGAATATTTTGACCGTATAGAGAACGGAACTTCCAGGACCAATGTAAGTCCTTCTAGTACCGATTCAGAATAGGAACTCTTCTTGCAATCAGCTAATGGATTTGGAGCGCAATTCACGAATAAAACAATTGAATGATTTTGTTGACGTATTTGACCAATCAAACGTTTTACAGTTAGGAAACTGAATTGATCATTGGAACTTAAATGTTCCATCGGTTCGGAAGAACTTGATCCATCCAAATAATGATCATGAGAAATTGCGTAAAGATCTTCCTGAAAAAAGAGTGGATATAAAAAGCATTGTTGCCGAGAGTTATCTTCCTTTCCGTATCTATGGAATTCATCCATTTCCAAACCTCAGCTATGGCCCTCGTTCATGAGAATAACCTCTTCATTTCTGAGAAAATACATGGTGCGATCTAGTCGGAACAAGATAGGAAAAAAAAGATATATCCGAATATAAAGATTCTATCTTCTATAGATTTACTACCCAAGGATCTCATTCGTCATGAGGAAGAACAAAAATATTTTATCCTGGCAACCAATCGCTCTCCTGACTCATGGAATAAATAAACCTGGTCAGTACACTATTTATCTTACACATCTGTACTCGAGTACTTAGGACTCATTGTGAGTGTATAAATCCCTGATCTACTCAGGGAAAACCTCCCGATATCAGGTACTAAACTGCTCTTAACTTCTGATCAGTAAAGGGAATTCCTCGCTCGCTTAATTGGAACGAGGAACAGAAGCTCGTTTCTCTGGGTCTACTTATGATTCAAGTCATATAGCTTTCTCCATTGACTCATTCGACTTAACCGCGAATTGATTAAAACCTATTCACAATTATCACATTTGATCCGAAAGGATGAGCATATTATACATCCATCTAGGTATATAATAGACATTTCCCACCCATTTGATTCCTTGAATCAGATCCGGTCCTGATCGAATACAATCAGGTATCCGAGAAATAATATCAGGTATCATAAAGATCATATGTTGGAACGACATGCTTTTTTTTCCGTTCATTATACTTCGAGGATCAGTCGTAGTCTTCCGAACATTACCGATGGTATCGACGAGTTTTCTACTTCATTCAAATGTGTAAAAGATCTTAGTCGCACTTAAAAGCCGAGTACTCTACCATTGAGTTAGCAACCCATATTGCAAATAGATATTGAGTATATATACGATCGAAGTGGAATGCGAGATTACTCAATATGAACCGGTAAATAGAATCCTACCAATCTAATTGACGAACGGGAGGGATCAAAAACCTATGTGAATGACCAAATAATTCACTCGTCAGTTCATATATGGATATGTATAGTTTCGATCCACCATTCCAGAATAAAGTAATCTAGGTTATGAATAAATGATCCATCGACAGAATTATCATGATTGGATAGAATCACTGATAAATGATGAACCTAAGATATCTATTTCTATTGTGAATGGACGAATTATATCGACACAATACACTATTGTCAATCCAGAATAAGAGATAAATTCATTGTTGGATTGTCGCTGTATTGGGACGAGATGTTAGACACATCGATAGAAAATCCTAGGCTTTAACAATGGAACGATTCAAATATTCGTCATCTTTGTATGGAATCACGTGGAAACGAGATTGACTTGGAGAGTATATAAGAAAATAAGAATAATTTTTAGCCAAGGGCACTTGATCCGAATATGAAATGATGTCATAATCCATATTAACGAAACCAATTATGTAAATTACCACATCGTTTCAGACGATGTTTTGAAGATCCCTCCCTGATCTCGAATTATGATCGAGACGTGATTATGAATAGTCATTAACTCAATTGATATGATAGGAATAGGTATCGAATTGGATCCACTCTTTTCTTTTTGTATAGAATACACTCAATGTAATCAATTAATTGATATTGATTAGGTACTTAACTTAATGCTTCTTTAGCTGCGTGCATTACCTCGACAGTAACGTTCAAAATGCCCTTTCGTCGTGCAAATTTTTCTGTATTTCTCTTTACTTCGTCCCTTACAAAACGGGGGATTTTACCCAATTCTTGCCGACTTTCAGGATCCCAAATTGGACTAATATCCGTGGATAATGATTTAGTCATTATTTCCTTCGTATCATGACCACAAAAAATCTCTAGAAGATGATCCTCCATACCCAGAGCGAATGAGTTATAAACTAGATCAGCTATTTGATTAGTACCTTCGTAACCCAGGAAGGGTCGATATCCCAAGGAAAAATTTTGGATATGAGCTGGTGCGGAAATAACTCCACAGGGAATCTCAAGACGTTTACCAATATGACGTTCCATTTGAGTACCAAATATTGCAGAGGGTTCCACGCGAGCGATAATATCTCCTACTTCAGCATGATCATCTGTGATGATCATCTCATCACAAAAATCTTTAATTTGCTCTTTGAACCATTCTGCATCATGTTTACAATAAGTACCTGTACAACTCACACGAATTCCCATCTCTCTAGCAAGTATCTTAGTGATTGAAGCAGCATGAGTTGCATCACCAAAAACGACTGTTTCTTTCCCCGTAAAGTTCTGACAATCGATAGATCTTGAGAACCAAGCAGCTTGGGAAACGAATCGAGTTTGTCCATCGATATAGGATTCGTAATCAACCCTTTTGCTCGATAAAATAGGAGCCGCCAAGATATCAAGAGATTTCTTTATCTGTCGGATGCACTCGGCCATATCTACAGCTCCCATAGGAGTTGTAGATACATAAGGCATTCCAAATTCCTTATTCAAATACATCGCTGTCATTAAGCCCACTTCACGATAAGGAATTAAATTGAACCGAGCTTTTGGTAAATTTTTTGGATCCTCTACAGATCCTCCTTCAGGAATTATTTGATTAATTCTGATGTCCAGATCTTTTAATAAACGTCTCAACTCACGACAATCGTGTCGATTATGAAAACCCAGAGTAAGAATCCCAATTATATTTACAGAAGGTGCATCTGTTACGAATTGATCCAATGTATGGGATTTATCCAAATAATATCGAACTACCTGTTCCAAAGTTCTATCCGCTGCCTGAATTTCATTCACTTGATAATGATCCACATCCGCAAAAATGACGTTGCAATCGGAGATTATGGATGCTCTATCCACAAAGTTTTTTAAATCCTCTTGCAAGATACTAGAGGTACACGTAGGTGTTAATATGATAAGATCGGGACCTTCCTCCTTATCTTTTCGAAGAATATTATCCACAACTCTTTTTCGAGATCCACGTGCTAGTACGTGACGATCTACTATACTAGCAGTTGCAGGAGTAAAATTTCTTTCCCGTTCTAACATAGAACGCATTACATTAAAATAATCATCTCCTAAAGGAGCATGCATAATGGCATGGACATTTTTGAATGAACTAGCTACTCGTAGAGTTCCAATATGAGCAGGACCAGCATACATCCAATGGGCTAATTTCATAAATTGAACCTTATCTCAAATTCATCCGTATTCCCATCTTGCACCACAGAGATATCCCTTTGTCTCTTCCCTATTGTAAGAACATTCCTTTCTGATAAGTTAAGTATGGTGAAATTATGATAAAAAGGAAAACAAAATTCCATTGGATTTACCCTTTACGAAAGAAGAAAGGGAAGAGCGAGGGAAGGGAAAACAGGAACCAATGAAATAAGTCTGGGACGGAAGGATTCGAACCTCCGAATAACAGGATCAAAACCTGCTGCCTTACCGCTTGGCCACGCCCCATTCCCATCCTATTTCCCTATTCATATGCTAATGAATACTTATATCAAATTTTTTGTCAACCCATTAGGATCCAAGATTAATTAGATCAGATCCCAATTGGGCAAAAAAATTTTGTGGATATTTCAACAAAATAGGTTATTGATGGAATTGGACATAATAGGAAAAACAGAAAAAGGGACAAGAATATTAATTCATTGATCATTTTCTATTAGATTGGGTAAAATATTGTATGTATGAAAGAATCATCCCTTCCAACCCCAAGTCCGGTCAAACTTGCCGAAGAGCTTCGATCGATTCGATCAATCAAAGACTTTTCTGGCTTTACCCCCCCCCTAATTTTTATTGGAGAAGAAAAATGCCAGTTATGTTCAATATTTGTCTAGATGATGCCTTTATTCATTCAAATAATCCCTTTTTTGGAAAATTACCTGAGGCTTATGCAATTTCTGATCCAATTGTCGATGTAATGCCAATTATTCCTGTTCTCTCTTTTCTCTTAGCCTTTGTTTGGCAAGCTGCTGTAAGTTTTCGATAAAAAGTATCTTTTTTTTTTCTTTTTCAAGTTTTTGGATCGCTGTCATTGATCCGATTTTTGTATAACTCTTTCCATTTTTTTGTGACAGAAGTTCTATCCTTGTTCCACCCGACGATACCAGATTCAGATACCTTATCTGCTCCCGGATAAAAACTTTTCCACTAACCTTCATCAATTCCTTCCGATCCCACCGCTCACTTCGGATCGGGCTATTGGGTCACGTATTGATACGATCGATACCAATGACATATTTTCATAAAAATAAGAGGGAAAAAATACCATTTGGAAAACAAAGATAAAAATTATCTTCTTCTTTCAAATTTATTTTCACACGTGATTCGAAGAAATAATTTCGTGATTTGTAACAATCATACTATTGTTTGGTATTCAAGTATCCATATATGGTACAAAGATTGATGATCTATTCTGTTGTACTTATAATCAGGATTCCGGAGATTACGTAATGCTTACTCTTAAGCTGTTCGTTTACGCAGTAGTGGTATTTTTCATTTCTCTTTTTATCTTTGGATTTCTATCGAACGATCCAGGACGTAATCCCGGACGTAAAGAATAGTGAAAAAAGTCTTTAGGTTAATGGGTCTTTTACGTTCCGTAGAAAGATTCGGGGTTATTCGTTTTCAGGATCAATAGTGTACGAACGGAGAGAGAGGGATTCGAACCCTCGGTACGGATGATCCGTACTACGGATTAGCAATCCGCCGCTTTGGTCCGCTCAGCCATCTCTCCAAGATGGAAGAGTTCATGTGTAACAAAATGAATGGTGAAGTAAAGGTTTATACCATAGTATGTACGGATTGTATCGGCAATATAATGAATATTGCAATTATTCAGTTGGATAAAGAACAACCTAGTCAATCGTATTGCTCAAAATAGTTATTTCTTTTCCTCTCTTTTTTCTGACCTGCTTGGCCTGGCCGATGGCCAGGCCAAGCAGGTCAGAAAAATCATTCATACAGTGCTTGACCTAATTTGAGAGCTAGAATACTTGCTGTAAAAGCAAGAAAAAAAGCTCTCAAAAATTGAACCTCTATTATCATCTCTTCATTCCCTCCCCAATCAGTTTGAATAAATGCGTTACATGGATTAGTCCATTTATTTCTCTCCAGTATCAAATTGATTATCTAGATATTGAAGGGTTCTCTATCTATTTTATGTATTATTGTAAAGATATTAGTTGCTCAGGGCCATAGGTTCCTGATCAAACCTACACAAATGGGTAGGAGTCCGAAGAAGACAAAATAGAAGAAAAGTGATTGATACCGACAACATTTTATTCATACATCCAGTCGCTGGAGGGTGAAAGAAAACCAAATGGATCTAGAAGTTATTGCGCAACTCACTGTTCTGACTCTGATGGTTGTATCGGGCCCTTTAGTTATTGTTTTATCAGCAATTCGCAAAGGTAATCTATAATTACATGAATCTCCATCTCCGGAGATTCATGTAATTATGAAAACGAGGTAATGATTGATAGAAACTTTCAATAGAGGTTGATTGATAACTCCTCATCTTCCTATTGGTTGGACAAAAGATCAATCCGTATGTTAAAATCGGATCGTTGCGGGTATAGTTTAGTGGTAAAAGTGTGATTCGTTACATTATCAACTCGAATAGTTGAAGGATCTTTTACATGGATCAAAGATCCATCTAAAGCTCTATTTCCAGATAGGCTCAAACCCTTCCCTATGAATACCCAGGAATAGCATACCTTCTCGTAATCTGGGTCTGAAATGATGAAAGAGAAACACATTTTTGGTTCCAAGATAGCGACACAGAATGTTTGAAAGGTTAGATAAATTCCAGATCTATGGGGATCCAAAGATATTTTTTCATCGTGACTAAACCTTCAACTTATGGATGGAAGGACCCCAAGTTGAAGCCGAATAGCTATAGAACGATGACTTTGGTTTACTTGGGTTATCGGCATTTCGTTCGAGCTCGGTGGAATTTGTTCTCCTAGGGATCAGAATCAGTAGAAATAGGGAACGAAGTAACTAGAAAGATTTGTGATTATTTGAAACTTTTCAAATTTCTCTTTCTATCGGGATCATCTAGAAAGTGAGTAAGTATTCTACGATTTTGGGCCCTTCACTAAAAAAAGAGAAGAGTAGAAAAGAGAAGAAACTGACGTAGATGCCATGGGTACGATAAGAAATTAGGGTTTTATTCGAAAATAAAAGAGGAGAAAGAAAAGAATTGAAATTTCCTTTCACAAAGATTTGATATAAATACTCCGCTTCTTCCCTCATACCGCTCTCTATCCCCCATGAAGGAGCTGAATGACATGAAATTCTCATGTTCGGTTCTGAATTAGAGGCATTGAATAATCAATGTCGACTATAACCCCTAGCCTTCCAAGCTAACGATGCGGGTTCGATTCCCGCTACCCGCTAACAGATATCTACCTGTTCTATATCTATCTATATAGATAGAATAGGTAGATATAAAGTGATTAAGTATATAACATAATTTCACGATTCACTCGAAATCAATTTTCCGTTGCAATGTGAAATATATTCCATTCTTTTCCTATCCTATAACCTCATTGTGAATAAAAAGGTAGATCGGGACAATGTATGCCAAAAGGAGTGAAAATAAAAAAAGGGAAGAGAGAAAGAGCGTCCATCGTCTAATGGATAGGACAGAGGTCTTCTAAACCTTCGGTATAGGTTCAAATCCTATTGGACGTAATACTCTTCAATTGTTCTAAATTGTTGTGCAATGTATTGGAACAAATTCTTCAGCTCTTTTTCCTGTTCTGAATAATCCCACCAAATTATCAAATATTCATTTTTTTTCTTGAAGTAAAAAAAGTTCAGTATGTTCCTTAAGAGCCTCTTCCAAAAGGGCTTTCGCTTCTTCTGTAAATGTACCAGTAGAACGTATAATTTCTCCAAACTGAGGTTTATTCTTTATCAAATACTCGCGTAACCGAACGAGAAAATTTCTCACCTGTGCTATTTCTAATATATCCAGGTATCCATTTGTTCCGGTATAAATAGTAGCTATTTGTTCTTCTACTTTCAAAGGAGCCGATTGAGATTGTTTTAGCAACTCACGTAATCGTTGACCCCTTGCCAATTGATCTTGAGTAGCTTTATCAAGATCGGAAGCAAATTGTGCAAAGGCTTCCAACTCTGCAAATTGAGCTAACTCTAATTTCAACTTTCCAGCTACCTCTTTCATAGCTTTTATCTGAGCCGCAGATCCTACTCTAGATACGGAAATACCCACATTAATAGCAGGTCGGATCCCGGCATTGAATAGATCGGCCGATAAAAATATTTGTCCATCGGTAATGGAAATTGCATTAGTGGGAATATAAGCTGAAACATCTCCAGCTTGAGTCTCAACTATTGGTAGAGCAGTAACACTCCCCTCACCTAACTGGGAACTTAATTTAGCTGCTCTTTCCAAGAGACGGGAATGCAAATAGAAAACATCTCCCGGATAAGCTTCTCGGCCAGGTGGTCTTCTTAATAGAAGAGACATTTGTCGATAAGCTTGTGCCTGTTTGGAGAGATCGTCATAAATGATTGATGTATGTTGTTTCTTATACATGAAGTATTCAGCCAAAGCTGCCCCTGTATAAGGAGCGAGATATTGTAATGTAGCGGGAGAATCCGCAGTTTCCGCTACCACAATGGTATATTCCATTGCGCCGCGTTCTTGGAATGTATTAACTACCTGAGCCACGGAAGAAGCTCTTTGACCAATTGCTACATAGACACAGATTACATTTTGACTCTTTTGATTAAGAATAGTATCTGTAGCTACTGCTGTCTTGCCGGTCTGTCTGTCCCCAATAATTAATTCTCGCTGACCACGTCCTATAGGAATCATAGAATCAATAGCAATAAGCCCCGTTTGAAGGGGTTCATATACGGAACGTCTTGATATAATACCTGGAGCGGGAGATTCAATCAGTCGAAATTCGGAAGCTGAAATTTTACCCTTACCATCAATGGGTTGGGCTAGAGCATTTACAACACGACCCAAATATGCATCACTTACTGGTATCTGAGCAATTTTTCCTGTTGCTCTCACGGAACTACCTTCTTGTATCATCAAGCCATCGCCCATTAATACAGCTCCAACATTATCCGATCCCAAATTTAGGGCAATGCCTACTGTACCATCTCCAAATTCCACTAATTCCCCTGCCATTACTTCATAAAGACCATGAATACGAGCAATGCCATCTCCTACTTGAAGTACGGTGCCAAGATTACCAACTCCTACTGCGTCGTTATATTGTTTGATCTGTTTCCGTATAATACTACTAATTTCGTCGATTTGAAGATTTCCCATTAGCACTTATTAATTATCTGTTGAGAAATAGGGCCTATAACAACTAATCTGGTGTGTTCATCATGGTTCTAAACAGGCCAATATTTTGATTGATCGTACGTAAATGCAACTCAATTTTAAAACGACTATTCAAAGTTCCTATAGTTCTTCGTAAAGCTTGGCGAGAAACTTGTTGTCGGATCTGGTCAATTGCTCTTTGCTGTTCGGAGTAAACCGTTTCATTCTTGGGATCCTCTAATTGTTCCAAATTATCAGAAGCAGCATTGATGAGATCCCCTTTCTCTCGTTCTACTTGGGAGTCTCCATTTACCCGGATTTTGTCCCCTATCATTTCCACTTCCCTTAAGCGAGCCCGAGCTTTCTCGAGCTGATCGATAGCTCCTTTACATAGTTCTTCCGAATTCCGAATAGTATTCAATATTTTCTGTTTACGGTTATCTAATAGATTACTTAATGAAAGTAGATTATCTATTCACAAATTTCACGAATTCATAATCTCTTCCCAAACCGAACACGAATCTTTCGATTCATTCGGCTCTCCTGCTCAGTTCTTTTTTATTCCCCAGGAACATATACGTTCCCTTCACACCAAGCCTGCCCTTTCCGTTCCGTTTACGGAAGATTAGAATCAATTTATAAAAGACCGAGATCTCCAAGGGCTCTTCCAGCAAAAGGGATTTGCAATTATCAATAAAGTTGTTTTTGTTTTCCCCTTTTCTCTCCTATTCTTCCCCCATGAAATTTGAATCGTTCCATTCAATTAATTAATTGGTGCCTCCTCCTTTTTGTTCTATCGAATAATTTCCCTTCTGTTTAGGTTGTCAGTTCAGCATTGGAACTAAAATTGGATGGGAGATTGGGACTATTTTTCAGTAAATAGATCAAATTATTCCATTGATATGAATGTTTTATATCGGATCAATCTCCAACTATGCCTTTGAATCCATCTCATCTTGACACAGCGGTGGAAAGAATACCCAGTTAGTTGTGCTTAGACTTCAAACAGTTCAGCTTTAACCATTCTAGTGGTCCTCCCTCATTGGTTGGTATAAACTAAGAGTTCATTTCCCAATCAATTACGATACGAAATGCTATAGTTCTTCGCTATTCCCCGTTCGGAAGTAATTCGTTGAGATCATGCACTTTTCTATCTCCAAAGTGCAGCTGGTTGGGCCCAGCCATATTATTCGAATATACAACTCGCACACACTCCCTTTCCAAAATAGATCAGTACACTAAGCACCACACTTGGATTTATTATATTTGTTTCTAAAATATTGGTATTTGATCCGAAACCCCCAGCAGAAGGCCAATAACTCAAGGAAATGAAAGGATCAATTACATTTTTCATATGCTCTCCCCTCATAGATAAGGATATGTTCTACATCATTTTGTTCTTTTCTTATTTGATCCTATCTAGTTCTGGATAAGAATATTTTGGATACTTAGTCCCAGGTTTTTGATAAGGATAAAAAGAATTTGCTTGCCCTATCCATTCCCTTCCCTGTCGCACGCGTCATGAATCCGAAGTATAGTTATAGGAAGAAGAATTCATTTGCTAATTATTCAGATCAGCCTCTCCCGCAGCTGAACAAGGAAATTCTTGGAGAAATACTAATGTAATGACGAGGTGTAGGGATCTTTTTTTTTTTTTTTTTTTTTCAGGATTAAACAAAGGGATTCGCAAATAGAAGCGCTAGGGCCACAACTAGTCCATAAATTGTTAAAGCTTCCATAAAAGCTAAACTTAGCAGTAAGGTACCTCGTATTTTACCTTCTGCTTCTGGTTGTCTCGCAATACCTTCTACAGCTTGGCCCGCAGCAGTGCCCTGGCCAACGCCAGGTCCAATGGAAGCAAGCCCTACAGATAATCCAGCAGCAATAACAGAAGCAGCAGAAATTAAGGGATCCATGGTAATCTCCTCTTACTAAGATCAGTAAATAGTGTATAATACGACAGTTTCATCTATTGAGTGTTCACCAATGGTAAAATTATGGAACGATTTCTTCCAAACAACTAAGAACCCAAAATATTTCTTGATGGTATCAAAGTGATAATATCAACGAATAAGAAAACCTATTATCTTTTATGAAAATATTTCATCTGAATAATATTCAAAATAAAGATTCCATTTTATTGGACATATGAATTCTTATCACGGAGAGAGAATAGACTGCGTAAGAGCCTATAAGTCATTATATATAACATCTACAGATGATATATTAATCCATATAATATAAAAGGCTTTTATAATAAATGGATTAATATATGAAACGAATTATATACAAAGTAAACACGTTCGAAAAAATCCTCCCCTTGCTGGGAACAAAAATTTCATCGTTCTACGCCGGGGTACATTCTTTACTCAAACAACTCCGATTAGTGAACCTGTTCGATCCTATTTTCTCTCATATTTCTATACAAATGGACCAATCGGATCCACTCTATCTGGAGATCTAATGGACAGAAGTAGTTAACTGATCTTAAATCTTATTACCAAGCTCTTTTTACTAAGAAATCTTATTTGCTTCTACCATACATATCAAGTCATGCGTTGGTACGATACTTAACTTAGAAACTATTCTGTCTGATTAGTGATTTAATGATGACCCTCCATGGATTCACCTATATAAGCTGCAGCTAGAGTTGCAAAGATCAGAGCTTGAATACCGCTCGTAAATAATCCCAGGAACATTACAGGTATAGGAACTACTAAAGGTACCGGAGAAACAGGAACGGCAACTACCAATTCGTCAGCTAATATATTTCCAAAAAGTCGAAAACTAAGTGATAAAGGTTTTGTAAAATCTTCTAAGATGTTAATTGGTAAAAGTATTGGGGTTGGTTGAATATATTTACCAAAATAACCTAACCCCTTCTTTGCAAGACCTGCATAGAAATATGCTACTGACGTAAGTAAAGCTAGAGCAACCGTAGTATTAATATCATTTGTAGGTGCGGCTAACTCCCCCTGAGGTAATTTTAGAATTCCCCAAGGAAGAAGAGCACCTAACCAGTTAGAAACAAAGATAAATAGAAACATAGTTCCAATAAAGGGAACCCAGGGACCATATTCTTCCTCCCCAATCTGAGTTCTGGTCAAGTCCCGAAAAAATTCGAGAATATATTCAACAAAATTTTGACCACCGGTAGGAATGGTTTGTGGATCTCGAACAGCTATGGTAGCTGAACCTAATAAGACAGCAATTACAATCCAAGAAGTTATAAGTACCTGTCCATGAACTTGAAACCCCCCTATTTGCCAATAAAAATGTTGACCCACTTCCACACCGGATATATCGTAGATATGATTCAGTGTGCTAATAGGAGATCGTACGATATCCATATTACCCCCTTGTAAAGATGAACTTAAAGAAGAAAAGAAATTATTTTTATCAAATGAGAGATTCCTCATTTATTTCACTCTCATCATAATTTTTGATGTCACGAGATAATAAAAGGGTTATTCCATTAAGAATATTTTTCAATTTGGAGCAGCCAACCAAACCAATAAATGAAATTTGCTCTTACGAGATTCGAGATTTTGGATGGAATAGCAGCCAACTCAGTAAATCCTCAGGTCCTCCTCCCCCTTTTTTTTTCTATTTTATTTTTATTACTAATTCACTTTCTATTAGCCCTTCATATAGCTATAATGACCTTAATGCCCTTCCTTCGCAAATTGCTGACGTTAATCTGTTCAGGATAAATTGGATTGAAGCTATACCATCATCATTGGCTGGAATTGGGATATCCACGAGATCTGGATCACAATCTGTATCAACCAAGCAAATTGTCGGAATACCCAAAGTTCTACATTCCCCAAGAGCAATGGATTCTTCTCGTTGATTGGTAATTATCGCAATATCGGGTAAGCTCCTCATGTATCTAATCCCACCTAGATATTTCTGCAATTGGTCTAATTGTCTCTTGAGCATAGCTGCTTCTTTTTTTGGAAGTTGATTGAATCGTCCCGTATCTTGTTCTTTTTTTAAATTCTTGAACTTCTGAAGTCTCGTCTCTGTAGTAGACCAATTAGTTAACATACCACCAAGCCATTTTTTATTTACATAATGACATCGAGCTTCTGTAGCAGCTGATGCTACTAAATCAGTTGCTTGATATTTCGTACCAACTATCAGGAATTGTTTTCCTCTATCTGCTATATCAAACACCAAATCACAAGCTTCTGATAAAGAACGAGCAGTTTTAGCCAGATTAATAATATGAGTATCTTTACGCTCTGTAAAAATGTAAGGTGTCATCTTAGGGTTCCATTTCCTAGTTTTATGCCCTAAATGAACTCTTGCTTCCATCATCTCTTCCAAATCAATGTTCCAATATCTTTTGCTCATTCTCGCTCGCTTTCCTCCCCAAAATAGCGAAATAAAATGTATCGTAATATCTAATTATTCCAACGGAATCGATTACATCTTAAAGATTGCCTGTCTGTCTAGTACGTGGTAGAAACGTTCTCACTCATAGAATATTTCATATTCTTCCTATTAGAGATATTCATGAACATAAAAAGAAATCTCTTTCTCAAGACTGTTTTAATGGCTGTTTTAATATATTGTGATAATTTTCTTGAATGGAAAAAAAAGATACTTTGTCATGGTCATGATGAAATAAAATATCCTTCACTTTGTTGCTAAATAGATTCCTATTCCCTATTCTTGGATCTATTCCGTTCCGTTTCCCTGAACGGTGAATATGTTGCCCAGTACCGGCAGGTATCATCCCCCCGAGAATAACATTTTCCTTCAAGCCTTTCAACCAATCGATACGACCTTGTAGAGCAGCTTTAGCTAAGACCCGAGCAGTTTCTTGGAAACTCGCTTCGGATATAAAACTTTGAGTATTCAGAGATGCCCTTGTTATTCCTAATAACATGGTTTGATAGTAGATTGTCTCTTCCAGAGCACGATCCATTCTCTGTGCTCGTGATAATCCAATGAGTTCCCCCGGTGAAAAAACATTAGCCGTTCCATCTTCTGAAATTAATACTTTCGATGTCATTTGGCGTACAATAATCTCTATATGCTTATCACCAATTCGTACCCCTTGGGATTGGTAAACTTTTTGAATCTGATTGACTAAATGAATCTGACTTTGTTCCATAGTTATCCTAGCGCTGATGAATAACCCCCAAAGACTTCCAAGAAATCTTGTCATATCTCCGGTCCAATTTTCAAAACTTTCTTTCAGATTCATCGATATTGAATTATTCAAACGGGCTTCTGACAATTGTTCAACTTTAGGAAGACCTTGAATTATATCACTGGATTTTAACCTTTCATATATCAATGTTATCAATGTATCTCCTTTGTCAAGAATTTCTCCATAATGACCATGAACAGTCGCTTTTCGAGTAGCCAGATAGGGTTTAGCTGATCTAATGACTAAAGATTCCTCATCAACTGCTATAATTTGACCAGATTCGGGGAGTGGTTCATCCTCGGATATCCATACACTTTCAGGAATCAATTGTCCAAGACTAACTACTGGAAATGTTTTTTTGCAGAATTCGGATGAGGAAGAGCACCAATTTGGACCCAAGAGATTGGAAATGATGTTCCTGCACGGATCGAAATGAGAAATTATCATATTTTCGTCCATTAAATAATTGTGGAAAATGGAATGTTTCTTTGATAATACTTTTTTATCAGTTATAAAATGGGAGGATGGAAAACGGCTGGTTATACTATGTAAATGACCCAAGAGACCTGAAAATTCAATGATTTTTATCATAGGATCCTTTCTATTTGATTGATTTCCCGTATCATAACATTTAGAATCATGGAATAGAACGATTCGAAAACAGTCGGATGGTGATAGAACCATAAAAGATCCACTGTCTTCTTCCCCATTAGATAATGAACAAATAGTCCCTTGATGCTTACTAATTAATTGACTCGCCCCATTGGAAGAGAAAAGATTAGTGTGGTCCAAATTGTTATGGACCATCAAATTTGAACTTGCTTTATTGTCCCTTCTCCCCATGAAAAAAGGGGGGTATTTCATCAAGCTAATTTGAACCATATTGTTAACGATCTTATTTGTTCTTACTGAAATAAGAGAAATATAAGCCTCAGATTCTATAGAATCTATTTGTTCCCAATCAAATCCTAGACAAGTTCGAACCAATGGAATACTTGTATCACTCATTACTTGGATTCGTTCACCATCTTCATACAAAATGGAATTGCAAATTTGAATCTGCAAGTTGTCCCCTTCCCTCGATAAATCTAGGGAAAAGGGTGTTGTCATATTCGGCCCATCCGGTATTCCATGTTCCACGTTAGAATATCCAAAAATGGAATTTATCTGTAGAATACCACTTTTTGGTATTCTAAGAATCGCATCAGGACAAGGTATTATTCTTTTTCCCCATTCTTTATCACACTGCAACGAGATGATGAATCGATTCATTTGCTTTTTCCCCTTCATATTGTAATTCTTAGGGGAAAAGGTGACATAAATAGAGTCTCGATGCTCGTTGGATATGGTCCGATCAGTTTCAGTTTCTGAATAACTGAAGATTTGTTCTTCCTTCCCATAGCAGTTTGAGTCACCTGATCTATGTTCCACTTGATCCACGTAAGAATCGGGATGTTTGGCAACAAAAGGTTGAACATCTACTTGATCCTGATACTTATGAAATGGAAAGGGTACTACACCGGATCCGTATATACCTCCCGATAATATCCATAGATAACCCGTCCTGAGTATAGAATGAACATTACCGTGTACATATTCAGGTGCATGACACACATTGGTACTCCAGTGCATTTCTCCTTCTAAGTCAGAATATATATTTTTGCGAACTTTTTCCTTGAAGGAAGATGTTCTAGCACGAACCTCGGCAATAATTTGTTCCGATTCCACATATTGATCATTCTGAACCAAAAGCAAACTTTGTGGTGGAATGGTTAAGTTCTGTACTTGATTCTGACCATCAATAGTAATGGATAAGTTATTATGACATAGATAAGCAGGATGTCCATTACGTGTACGTGTGGGATAAACCAAATTCTCATTGAATTCAATCTTTCCATTGAAAGGGGCTCGTATATGTTCTGCAATATCACCAGTAAATACCCCCCCGGTATGAAAAGTCCTTAGTGTTAGTTGAGTTCCTGGTTCCCCAATGGATTGGCCCGCAATAATACCTACTGCTTCTCCTAATTCAATCAAGTGACTGTGAGTAGTACTCCGACCATAACATAATTGACAAATCCGAGATATACTCTTGCAAGTAAAGGGGGTTCGTATATATATTGGTCGTGTTCGAAGGTTTCTTAATTGATTGGCAAGTCCAACTCCAATATCCTGATTGCGCGTGGCAATGCATCTCCTATTTATATATACATCGTCTGCTAGCACACGGCCAATCAGTATTTGTGTTCGTACAACAACTTCATTTATTTCCCTCTCTCGACCTCGAATGGGACTTACGAAAATACCTTGGACAGTGCCACAATCTGTTCTACGTACTACAATTTTTTGAACTACTTCAACGAGTCTACGTGTGAGGTATCCAGCATCTGCTGTTCGTACAGCAGTATCCACAACTCCTTTACGAGCCCCATAACAGGAAATAATATATTCCGTTAAAGAGAGCCCTTCGCGTAAATTCCTTCGAATGGGTAGATCGATGATTTGTCCTTGAGGATCTGACATTAATCCTCTCATACCTACTAATTGGTGAACCTGAGATGTACTTCCCCTAGCTCCTGAGAAAGACATCACATGTACTGGATTTAAGGGATCAGTCATGCTAAAATTCGTATTCATTTCTTTTCTCAAATATTCACTGGTAGCATACCATATCTCGATCGATTGACGTAATTTTTCCACTGCATGTAAATTCCCATAATGATTCTGTTTCTCCGAAACAGAACCTTGTTGCTCCGCATCTTGGACGAGCCATCCTTTGGAAGGCGCTGTTAAAAGATCATCAATTCCTAATGAAATAGCTGTATCAGTAGCTTGTTTAAAACCTGAAGTTTTGAGTTGATCCAAGATATGTGATGTATATGTCATTCCGAAGTGATCTATTAATCTGCTAATAAGCTTTTTAATGGCAGTTTTATCCATCACTTTATTATAAAAGGGCAAATTATCAAAGGGCAATCTAGTTTGTTTCTTCATAAGTAAAAATCTCCATATTTTCATGAGTAGGATTAAGCAATGGGTTCAAGCCGATTATTCGAAGGCTTCCTCGATCTCTATATCTGCACTAATGAAAAAATCATAAGATCAATAGATCAATAACATTAGATCCTGAGAGCTGGTAGTGATTTCTTTGGGTGTTCAAAACAGGCAAACCCCTGTATGGCTTCTTCCATTTCTCGATTGAAACGAGTACGACCAACAGTTGTTCGAATGTATATATTAAGGATTTCCCCCATTCTACCTTTTCTTATTCGATAATGTTCATGGATTTCGTGGAAAGTACCCAAAGATTCGTATTGAACTTCGATAGGGGCTTCTTGGTTTACTGAGGTAATTATACGTAAATCCAATTCCCCCCACCGGAGCCATAAGGGGCTGTATAAGTCAATTCGTTTCTGCCGGTAAGCTCTGAGCACATCATCATAACTATAAAAGGAAGGTTTCTTACAAGAAAAGCTTTTCTTTTCCGAGTGATACGGATGGTACCTATTCCCGTAAATACCTTGACTATTTTCGACCGTTGATATATAAAGCCCAAGAAGCATATCCTGAGTTGGTATAGAGATAGGATCCCCGATAGCTGGAGACAAAAGATTTGTCTCAGAAAACATGAGTAAACGAGCTTCTGCTCTAGCTTCCAGAGATAAAGGTACATGGACAGCCATCTGATCTCCGTCAAAGTCTGCATTAAATCCTCCACAAACCGATGGATGTAAACGAATGGCACGTCCTTCTACTAAAATAGGTTGAAACGCTTGTATTCCCAATTTGTGTAAGGTAGGTGCTCGATTCAACAATACGGGATGTCCTTGCATAACCTCTTGAAGTACTTCCCATACAATGGGTCCCTTATCTCGAATCATACTTTTAGCAGCTCTTAGGTTGGGAGCAATATGTCGTCCAATGAGACTACGAATTACAAATGCTTGAAAAAGCTCTATTGCTATTTCTGAGGGTAATCCACATTGGTACAATGATAGAAAGGGACCCACCACAATAACGGAACGACCTGAATAATCAACTCGTTTGCCTAGTAAATTTTCACGAAATCTTCCCTCTTTGCCTTCGATCACATCTGAAAACGATTTATAAGGCCTATCATGACTGTCTCTCATTGGTTGTCCGCAGATACCATTATCAAGAAGTGCATCTACGGCTTCCTGGATCAATTTTTTTTGACAAATAACAAATGACTCAGATCCACTTCTTGATAATAAATTTGTAAGAGTATTATTCCGATTGATAACTCTTCGATAAAGTTCATTTAGATCTGACGAGGTAATAAGTCCACCTTCACCTAATTGAACGATTGGCCTCGGTTCGGGAGGAAGAACTGGTAATAGGCATAAGACCATCCATTTTGGTTCTATATTTGTTCGGAGAAAATGTTTAGCCAATTTCATGCGTCCAACCAGAAAATCCTTTCTTCTTCGAATTTTTTCATCCTCCCATCTATCCACAGTGGATTCTTGGTTCTCCTCCAATCTATTCCATTTCAATTCCACCAAGTTCTTCCATTCCATATGTGAACGATCTATAATCATTTGCAGATCCAGACCCGTTAGTTGTTCCCCGATAGCATCTCCCCCAGTAGCTATTTCTCTCTCTTTAAATGTTTCAGAACCCCGAGCAAAGAGGTAATGAGGACGAGCAGAGAGGTAATGAGGAATAATATCTTTCCAGGATTGAATCTCATAATTGAATGTACCCCGTGATCTCAATAAAGTTGGTTTTTTAGCTATGGGCCTAGCAAGAAAAAGATTTGGATAGGTTATTCTAAGATTTCCCCCCCCCTCAGGATCGGACGTGAAAGTTTCCTCTCATCCGGCTCAAGTAACTATAAAAAAAGATGCAAAAAAACTCTTTTTCGCTCTGAAGAGAGATCGCTACTCTCTGCTCAAGTTCCAAGTGAAATTGAGTATTCCTTTATGTTATGATTCTACAACATAGATATGGAATTATTGAGCAGTCTCCTCCCTTCCGAACAATACTTTTCTTCTTGAAAGACCTTCAATTAGGGATTTACTTGTCTTTATCTCGTTCCATTTGATCCTTTAGGTTCCTGCTTGCTTTGCTTTACTTCGATGGTTACAATACTATTGATCGAAGCATATGTGCGATGAATAGACTCCTATAGCCATATCTTCGGTCCGGAATACCTCTATTCAGGGCTAACCCAAATAAAAGAGAATGACTTTCAAATTCCATTATCTGAAAGAAGTGTTTTCACAAAGTTCAATTAGCAATTTGATACAGAATATCAAAACCCTGGACTAATTCCTCTTTCTCAACATCTTGAAAAGATGCTTATAATTCTGAGCTTCATGCTACTCCTCCAGAGGGGCATGTCAGAGCTAAAGGCATCCCAATGAGATTGAATAGGATGACAGTTCCTGATTACGGATCTGTATGATCGGAACTTGTGATCAAGTCACACATCGCAATATACTGGACCTTCTAATTCTTTCCGAGTTTTAGCTAATAGATTCGCAATATAACTGGGAAGGCGTTTCAAATACCATACGTGAACCACCGGACATGCCAGTTTAATGTATCCCATTTGATATCTTCGAATTCGAGAATCAACGAATTCAACTCCACATTGTGTGCAAAATTTTGAGTCTATCTTCTCATTTCCGATCCCTGGAGAATTTCCACAAGCACAAACTCTACTTTTGATAGGTCCAAAGATTCTTTCACAAAACGATCCATCTCTTTCTGGTTTATTAGTTTCATAATGTAGAGTATAAGGTTTAGTCACCTGTCCAACTATCTCGCCATTAGGTAAAATTTTTTCGGACCAAGCACAAATCTGTTCGGGAGAAGCTAATCCAATTCGAAGTTGTTGATGTTTATTCTGTTCAATCATAAAAGATCTCAATTTATTGTGATCAAACTTCCTCTCTATCTATCTGAAAGTCTTTCTCAGATATAATAGCATGATTCAATTCTAGAGCTAAAGATCGTAATTCTCGAATGAGCAATCGGAAAGATTCTGGAGCAGTGTCAGGTTTAGGTATTGGCCCTCCAGTGATAATGGCACCAAGTACTTCATTACGAGTTCTAATATGGTCAGATTTGAGAGTAAGCATCTCTTGTAAAATATAAGCAACACCAAAACCTTCTAGAGCCCAAACTTCCATTTCTCCTATTCGTTGCCCCCCTCGTTTGGATTTTCCTCTAAGAGGTTGTTGTGTAACCCGTGCATAAGGTCCACTCGAACGTGCATGTATTTTCTCATCAACTTGATGACTCAATTTCAACATATAAGCTTTTCCTATTGTAACAGGTTGTTCAAAAACAGCTCCTGTTCTTCCATCAATTAATCTATGTTTTCCAGGATGATCTGGTTCGAATACCCATGGATTAGCTGTTTGCTCACTAGCTTTATAAAGTTCAGGAAACACTAGTTTTCTCGAAGCTTCTCGCTCGTATTTTTCGTCAAAAGGTGTTATTCTATAATGTTTGTTCATCGGGTTTCCTGCTAAACCGGGCAAACATTCAAAGATCTGTCCTACATTCATTCGTGAAGGTACCCCTAATGGATTCAATACCATATCAACTGGTATTCCATTTTGCAAATAGGGCATATCTTGTCTCGGCAAAATTATTGAAATAATACCTTTATTACCATGCCTTCCAGCTACTTTATCACCCACTTGTATCTTACGTTTTTGTGATATATATACGTGGACTGTTTCCGCATTATCACCGGAATCATCTACTCTATTGATCCATCTCACGTCGATAACTCGACCCTTTCCACCTATAGGTGCTCTGAGACAACTTTCTCTCGCAGTCGATACCTCAATACCAAATATGGTTTGTAATAATCTTCCTTCTGGGGTACATAATGATTCTTCTGTTGTTTGAGGCGTTAATTTACCTACCAAAACATCACCTGTTTCTATCCAAGATCCTAGCATTACAAGACCATTTTCGTCCAAATGACGAAGTGAATGAGCATCTAAATGAGGTATTTCTCTAGTGATTCTTTCAGGACCCTGGCTCGTCATACAGATTTCAATCCTGTATCTTACGATATGGAAAGAGGTATAAATATCTTCGTATACCAGACGTTCACTAATTAGTATTGCGTCTTCGAAATTGTATCCTTCCCATGGCATATAAGCTACTAAAACGTTTTTTCCCAAAGAGAGTTCTCCCCCTACCGTAGTTGCACCATCCGCCAGAATTTGTCCCTTCTTTACACATTCCCCTTGACGAACTTGAGGTTTTTGATGCGTACAAGTATTTGTATTAGAACGTTGATATATAACCGATTCTGTTCGTACAGTGTCTCCATTAATCGATGAAGTTATATTTACAGCATCGATATACTCGATCCTTCCCTCTTGTGTAGCTATAGCTACACTTCCTGAATCTAGAGCTGCTTGACCTTCCAACCCAGTTCCGGCAATGCACTTCTCGGGTCGAAAAAGTGGAACTGCTTGACGCTGCATATTAGAACCCATTAGAGCGCGATTAGCATCATTATGTTCGAGAAAAGGAATAAGGGAAACTCCAACGGAAAAATATTGGAAAGGAAAAATACTTCTAAAATGAATTTGTTCCCATGCAATAACTATAAATTCTTGTCGGTATCGAGCTGGAGTAATTTGTTCCTCTTGAATTCCTTGATTTAACGCCAAAGAATTTCCCGTAGCTATCCGATAGTATTCATCCTCATCTTCTCCCGGTAATAGATAAACCATATGTTCTTCTCTCGATCTCTCGGAGATCTTATAGAATGGACTTTGTAAAGAACCACAATCACCGATCTTTGCATGAATAGATAATGATGAAACAAGTCCAGCATTCATTCCTTCGGACGTATCGATTGGACAAATACGCCCATAATAACTGGGATGAATATCCCGTGTCCGAAAACTAGCAGTTCGCCCTGTTAAGCCCCCAGGGCCTAAATGGCTCAATTTTCGCCCATGAGCTATTTCCGTCAATGGATTAGTTTGATCCAAAAATTGGGATAAGGGGTGTGAACCAAAAAAATCTTGAAAAGTGTTTTTGAATAGAGTTGAAGTGACCAAGTTTTGAGGAGTTGATCTACGCTTGGTTGCTCCGTGTATAGTTCTTCGAACTGTATCTTCTAAATGACCTAGAGTTAATCTAAATTGATTCTGTAATAAATCTGCTACAGAACGAATACGTCGATTTCTGAGGTGATCTATATCATCGAGTGTACCCATTCCAAATTTCACCCCAATAAGGTAATCCACAGCAGCCAATACATCTTGTGGTAATGAAAAAATCTCGTTCTCAGGTATATCAAGGTTCAGTTTTTGGTTCAGATTTCGTCGACCAATCTTTCCCAATTCACATCTTTGTCGGAAAAATTTTTCTTGCAATTCTTTACATAGAGACTCGGAAAATACCAAATCGCCACTTACACAGTAGAGTTTTTTGTAAAACTCCAGAATGGCTTTTTCCCTCGACCAGAGATATTCCTCCCGCTCCCACCTCTCCTTCTTCTTCAATAAAAATAAAAATCTTTTGGGATAGTTAGTATTGTCCAGAATCTCTTCGAGATTTAAACCCATAGCTGATAATAGAACTGGAATAGATATTTTTCGTTTTCTGCTTACACGAGCCCATATCCTTTCTCCCACATCGATCTCTAATTTCGATCTTCTTCCCCAATCTGAAATCAGAGTGCCAGTATATATATAATTTATTCTATTATGGTCTAATTCTGAACGGTAATAAATACCAGGACTTATTAATATTTGATTCACCACGATTCTGTAAATCCCATTTACTACAAATGTTCCATGGGAATTCATTAAAGGAATATTTCCGAGAAATACAGTTTGTTTCTGTATCTTTCTACTATTCCTCCGAATCGATCTTGCTGGTACATATAATTCAGAGTAATATGTAAGGGACTGATATACAGCATCTCTCTCTTTGATGAAGGGTTCTGCTAATTCATATTCATTACCAAAAAGACTGAATTCAATTTCTTTATCTGTATCCTCAATTTTTGGAAAATTATTAAGTTCTTCCATCAAGCCCTGATCGATAAAACGACAAAATCCTTCAAATTGTATCTTACCAAATTCAGGGATTGTAAACGCTCCCTCATTTTCATCTAATCGCATTGGAAGTTTCCCATCTGTAGAAAAATCTATTTAATTATTCCCGATTGATCTATATGGATCAATCCGACAAAAAAGATTCGGATGTATGTTCAGTGTTCACTATATCCCATGAAATTCTACCCGTATCCAGATATACTTCCAATTAGAAAAAAAAGGATAAGGAAGAGGTACTTTGATACTTTCATCCAACCACGTGAAATGGAGCAATGTTAATCTCACTTAGAAAATTTCCTAATGAAAATAGCCAGATCGAAAGACGGATAACAAATTAGATCCATTTCCTTTATGGTTGACTTTAGCATACATCTCATACTATACTTAAAGGACGGACGAATGACTCAAATGATTCGACCTGTCCATGGGATTCCCATATCTCGGCGACATAGCCAAGCGGTAAGGCAGAGGACTGCAAATCCTCCATCCCCAGTTCGAATCCGGGTGTCGCCTTGTTGAGGTAAGTAAATGGAAGGAAAAGTCTTTATTTCCATTACACAACCTCTGGAGACATATTGGTACATATTACCAATATAGATAGTGAGTTACGTACATTTGATCCCGATTCCGTCTGAATGTACGACCCTCGAGTTAGTTATAGTAATTCGTTGGTCAATGAACAAATGGATTTATTGATCTCTCATATCAGCTCGAACGTCAGTAACGTTCAGAATGCAAAGGTGGACCATTCATTTCCATTTCAACTTTGCACTATGGTTAATAGTTCCCTTATCATCTCGATGATGAAATCATTATTTTTTAGAGAACATGATCCGTATGGATATAGTCGGTATAACTTGGGCTGCTTTAATGGTAGTTTTTACATTTTCCCTTTCACTCGTAGTATGGGGGAGAAGTGGGCTATAATGGTAATGCTTAAGAATAAATTATTGCGTCATGCATGATAATATATTCTGTTTCATAAGGATCCAGTAATATTGAATCTTCGTTCCAAATTGAAAAAATATCCATGGAATTATTTTCTCTTTATCCCCGTAAGGGATGTGCGTAATCCCTTATTATTATCATTTTCCTATTCCTATGACAAATCTGATCTGATTTTCTCCAACAGGTTTTAATTCATTGGTTCTTTTCTAGAATGAGTCGAGAATATAGTTTCTTCCACTGAAGAACGATCTCTCTTCTCTTTCTTAGTAGGAATAGAAAGAGTCCCTGTTTTATTGGATGGTTCCGAATTGATCGGATCTGATATGAATTCCGTTCTCGGGAAAATATGGGACATAAGTCATAGATTCCTTTGTTTTTTCTTATACCATTTAAAGTTCCATATATAATATGTGCTAGAAAACAATGTTCGTACCGGAAAAAGATGTTCAACTTTGATCCTAAAGAATCCGCAAGTACGTTCAGAATTACGGCTGTCTGCATTGGGTCTATTTTTCCAAGAGCAGGAAGAAGGTGATCAGCTCTGCGATTTTATGGTACGAGGTCCTTCATCCCACATTTACCATATATGGATAAGTACCATTAAGATATATTTATCCATATATGGGTGTAGAAGAAGAAATAGTACAAAAGAAAAGGTCAGATATTCTTTTCCTCCGTACTACTTTTTTATTTTCAAAAGAAATTAAAAAGCAATCCCTACCCTGTATTGTTGTAATATTATAGGTCTCATAACCTATTTTATACTTATGATTTGGATCATAAAGATCTATCTAGTGATCAGCAATCACTTTATTTTCATCAAAATCAATTGCTTCCACTGCTTGCACTGGCCGTTTTTACGTAAGGGATAAGTAGAAAAGTAGTAGGAATTGTAAGGCCCATTAGAACAGCAATAAATCCAAGGTTATTTACTTCCATGATTTCCTGATTTTAACTTTGTTCCAAAATAGTTCGAGATTTTATCTCATAGAGATGAATGAATCTTTCAAGATCCATGAAATAGATTCTAACTAATGGATTGAATGAATTCTCCGATGGAAATAGTATAACCTAATAGGATTACTTTTGATAAGTACTATTAGTAAAAACTTACGTGCATCAGAAAACGTTCCGATCAACACATGTCTTTATCATTTCGAAAGAATAGGATTCGTACGAATAAGAACCTTCTGCTACTCCAAATGTTCGTCAGACATGAGAGATATTTTGCTTGGATCTCCACGATTTAGATGGAATCGTGAATCTATCCCGCTCCGGTGATGATATAGAAGTATCCCATATCGAATTTATCCAGAGGCCCACCCATGACCCTGGAATGATAAGGACTAGTCCGTCCAGATCCTGACATGATCATTCTTGGAAATACTATAGAGTGTCTAGAAATCCACTGGCTATCGATCATGAAAAAGAAATATTAGCATGGAATACTCACAATATTCCTGGGGAATAACAGAAGGAAGATCTCCTAAAAATCATTAGGAATTATCTATAGGGATCTCTGTGGGATTCAGGGATCTCTGTGGGATTCTGACTTAGGAGGACTACCTCTGTGTCACCCTAAAATCTATGGATCTTCCTATGTTTTTGATAGATAAATTTTATTCTTCAGGGAGGGAAGAATATTTATTGCAGATTCAATATGATGATTAGATTTTATCCTCGAAAGAAGGGTCTTTCTTTTTCCAAACTGAATTGTTGATCTGGTGAAGGTATCTTATCTATCCATTAGATACCTCATTTTCTTTTTCACTCTTCCACGGGGATTAAGAGCTTAATTTATTAACTTATTGGATCGGGACTGACGGGGCTCGAACCCGCAACTTCCGTCTTGACAGGGCGGTACTCTAACCAATTGAACTACAATCCCAATACACTACAGTTCACCTACTATTGTATCATATTTATTCTATGATAGGTGCTAGATAGACCGTATAGATTATGCGAGTGCTAGGTCGATGAAATATCTTATCCTTCTCTTTCATTTTTGAAATGTATCCATTCATTTGGAATTGGGCATCTACGATATGGATAGATATCGATGTCGGGGTTAAATAACCAATTATATTTTCATTCATGATTGGCATGAATATAACCATACCGATAGATTGGTATTGATGATATTGGTTGGGTCGAGCTGGATTTGAACCAGCGTAGGCATATTGCCAACGGATTTACAGTCCGTCCTCATTAACCACTCGGGCATCGACCCAGGAACAAGAAAGTAATTGAAAGTCATTAGGTTAAGATACCTAACGAATGGATCATGGTACCCCTAGGGGAAGTCGAATCCCCGTTGCCTCCTTGAAAGAGAGATGTCCTGGGCCACTAGACGATAGGGGCCACCAATCCAATCTTTTCTTTATAATATGAAAGTGGTCAGGAAGTTGTCAATAGTATGACCAGAATTCTGGGTTTCCTCAATTTTTTTTTTTTTTCAATAAACTTGCCTATCGAGAAAATGTAGTCTCTCCATAAATTACTTATTGTAACTAAAAAAATTTTTGCCCAGTTCCCAGAAAAAACCTTTCTGGACTCAAATTATACAGAATGTTTCATGCTGTATAATTTGAATCATTTTAATAGTGAATGGAGCTTATCGTTCTCTGATCGAAGTTATACGGAAAAGACTAAAAAAAAAAAAAAAGAGAAATGGGTTGGTTGGACAAAAGATCGATCTGTATGTTACAATCAGATCGTTGCGGGTATAGTTTAGTGGTAAAAGTGTGATTCGTTACATTTTATCAACTCGAATAATAGAAGGATCTTTTACATGGATCAAAGATCCATCTAAAGCTCTATTTCCAGATAGGTTCAAACCCTCCCCTATGAATACCATCCAGAGTTCATATGTTACACAACTCCATATACTTTACGTTTCCATATTAGAGTATAGTGCTTCACTTCTTTCCATTAAAAAAAATGCCCGTTGGTGTTCCAAAAGTGCCTTTCCGAGCCCCTGGAGATGAAGATGCAACTTGGGTCGACTTATACAACCGACTTTATCGAGAGAGATTACTTTTTTTGGCTCAGGATATCAATCACGAGATTGCAAATCAACTCATGGGTCTCATGGTATATTTGAGTGCAGAAGATGCAAATAAAGATATTTTCTCATTTCTCAACTGTCCCGGCGGATCAGTAATACCAGGGGTAGGTCTTTTCGATATGATGCAAGTAATAGTACCAAATGTACATACAATATGCATGGGGGTAGCTGCTTCAATGGGATCTTTCATCCTAATCGGGGGAGAAATTACTAAACGTATGGCATTACCTCACGCTAGGGTTATGATCCACCAACCTGCTAGTTCCTATTATGACGGACCAGCCGCAGAGTTTCATAACGAAGTGAAACACATAACGATGCTTCGCAATTACATAACCAAATGTTATATAGAAAGAACGGACAACCCCGAAGAGGTCATTCAACGGGATCTGGACAGAGATGTTTTTATGTCAGCAACAGAAGCCCGAGCTTATGGCATTGTTGATACCGTAGCGGAAGGTTGATCTTATAGCGGAAGATCCTCTTTTCAATTTATTTTTATAATGAACTGTAAACTGTGATCTCTTTGTTCCTTTTCAAAAAAAAAAAAGGAAAGGAAAAAAAGGGGGGGGGTAAAGTTATTCATTTCATAATAACCTGATATGATATGGTTAGGATCAATCCGAACCAGTTGATTCCGCATACAATAAAGCTAGAATGCCCACTATTCAACAACTTATTAGAAATGCAAGACAGCCAATAGAGAATAGAAAAAAATCTCCTGCTCTTCGAGGATGTCCTCAGCGTAGAGGAGTATGTGCTAGGGTGTATGTGCGACTCGTTTGGATCATAAACTGAAACAGACTGGGAAATTCTTACAACGGAATAACAGAAGAATTTTCCCGCTGTAATCAAGTACAGCTCCATCATCTAACCTTACCGGGGATGAAATTTATGGTTTCCATTGGTGCAAATCCAATCACCTTTATGTGGGATGAAAAGCAATTCCTCATTGGTAGCGAATGGTCATCAATCCATTGAGCGGGGAAATCATGCAAATTGAAGAAGCATAAAGTTTATGCTCATATTGCCGCGAGAACGGAACAACAGGGTCAGCTACCTGGCCAACCCCAGAATTACATGTCGTTACTGTATTAATAGATCTTGTAATGAGAGTATTTATTACTTAATGATTCAAGAGTAGAGCTGGAGATGGTAAACCGTACAAGTTACCGATAACATACTCATATCATATTTTGGAAATGAATAAAAGGCTCCGGCGTATAGAGAGGACCTTACCGTTGGAGAAAGAACCATAGAAACGATGAAACCCATGATTTTTTCTCATTCTCAGTGCAGGGTCCCAGCCCTTGCCTACCAGGAAGATGCCTATCCAAAGGGAATTATGGTTGGGAAGGTTGCAGTAGCAAAAGCCATTGGAACTTTTATTTTCTAAATAAGAAGAATCAGTGTTATTCTCAATGAACCAAACAAATGACTAACCGAGAAAAAGATTAGCGATTCAAACTTCAATGACCAGAGTGAAACGTGGATACATAGCTCGAAAACGTCGGAAAAAAATTCTTGCATTTGTATCAGGCTCTCGAGGGGCCCATTCAAAACTTTTTCGAACTGCTAACCAACGGAAAGCTAGAGCCTTAGTTTCCGTCCACCGAGATAGAGGTAAACGCAAGAGAGATCTTCGTCGTTTGTGGATTACTCGGATCAATGCAGCAGCCCGTGCCAATGGGGTTTCTTATAACAGATTCATCCAATATTTGTACAAGAGGCAGTTGCTTCCAAATCGTAAAACACTTGCACAAATAGCTGTATTAGATAGTAATTGTTTTTCTACCATCTTGAAGACCTTATCGTATGATGAAATAAATAGGTAAAGATGGAATGGATAGAACAGATTATCCCGGAGAATTCCCTCCGGGAAGGTCGAAACATTGAAAAATTTTTCAATATTGGATTGGAAATGAACGAAAAGAATTCAATCCAATTCTTTTCCAAAAATGAAATCCTGTCGACTTTTTCAACAATAGACTCAAGATCTGCATCTTTATCGAACAGATATCCCAGCTCCGATTTGATTAAGGAGTAGGCTTATTTCCACGGATTCAATTAGTTCTCATTATAAAGAAAAGGTAACAAAGATAGAATACGAGCTCGTTTAATAGCGTTAGTCATTAGACGTTGTTGTTTTGAAGTTAATCTATTCACTCGGCCGGATAATATTTTTCCTTGCTCACTAATAAATCGACTAATTAGGCTCATATTTTTATAATCGATCCGATCTCCCGACCTAATTGGTGACAAATGTCTACGAATTGGTTTCAAATGTCTACGAATTGGTTTCAAATGTCTACGAAAATATCGCTTGGGTTTATACATAGTTTGTTTCATGAACCTTTTGAAAATATTGTTTCATTAAAAATCTTGTTGAAATACCATTTCTTTTTATATCTGTGATCTATTCCTATCCCTGGGTAGGAGTAGTACGTTTAATCTCTTTTTTTTATCTCTCCATGAATGGTATGCTTGTAACAATAGGGACAAAATTTATTTGATTCCAATCGAATAGGTGTATTGCGTCGATTTTTCCGAGTCGTATATCTAGAAATCCCCGGGAATCTTTTATAAACACTATCTTGGGTACAACTAGTGCACTCCAAAGTAATTGTTACTCTTATATCTCCGCTCTTGGCCATAAACTTACTCTGAATATTGGGTCTACTTTGCTTTTCGACCTGAAAAAGAAAAAGGGAAAAAGGAATAGAAGTTGATAGCCGGAGATCCTACGGTGAAACATTTGAAAGTACAAAAATGATTGATCAGGAGTTTTCAGTTGTACTTACAAAAGTAAATGTGGAAAGAATATTTAGATCGATATTTCTACTTTAATTTTACCCCCTTCATCCCTAAACTTAGATATTTTTTGGGCTGAATGCACTAATTTATCCAAGAGGGAGGAGAAGTAAATCTAGCACAATCTTTTTTTCCTTGGCTTTAAGGGGAGGAAAAAAATTAAAAAGAGGGAAAAGTCAAAGTCAGAGCATCTGGAAAAAAACGATTGATTTCTATCAATAGGCCGGCTAAAAAGCTGCAGCATAAAATAGCTAACACAGGCGCTGTGGAAAGATAGGTCTTTAGATCTTGCATTGTAAATTCTCCTTATTGATCATAATGTGTAAGTGATTCGATCGTATCAATAGTTCTGAATCCTAGGAAAAACTCGGAACTGATTAATATATGGATAATGTGATCCGGGCTGTGGTCCTATTTATAGAACAGGAAAAAGATGTTTCATCACCATAATTAATAGTGATCTTCTAGATAATAGACCCTACATGCATGTATAAAGTCTTTTCACTCACGAGAACGAAGAGAAATGAAGGCGGGAAAATGTGGGAAACAGATTTCGAATTCTATAAAATAAAATTGTCTAATGATTAGAAGGGATGTAGCGCAGCTTGGTAGCGTGTTTGTTTTGGGTACAAAATGTCGCAGGTTCAAATCCTGTCATCCCTACCTTTCCCTTCTTTTCTATGGAAAGAAAGGAACGAAAGATCATTTGATATCGATTCGACGGGAACATCAAAGAATTGAATCATATCAGATGCGAAAGTATTTGACTCTAAGAGTATAAACAAAAGGTATTTTTCCTTTATCTACGAATATGAAAGAAAGCGCTCTTAGTTCAGTTCGGTAGAACGTAGGTCTCCAAAACCTGATGCCGTAGGTTCAAATCCTACAGAGCGTGATTCTGTTCCTATCAAATCCAACCCTCTAAATTATCGAGAATTCATTCCAACTGGAACGAGCAATGGAATCTGACCTCCCAGGAAAAGTAGGAGGCCAATGAAATTGGAGGATATTCCAGGATCAAATATCCAATTGATCACCACGTCGGTATTGTGAATATGCAGTTACAAATAATCCGGCCAAAGTTATAGGAATTAGACCTAACACAATTCCGGATGGCAAAGCCTCAATCATTTCGATTCAACGGAATAAGTAGGGATAATAGCTATACTGGATAGTACCCTGAATTTGCTATGAATCTCAATGATCAGAAATTGATATAGAGAGAATAAACGAAATTATTGAAATTGAAATAGTGAACTGAGAGGGTTTCCCCTTCCTTCATTTTGAATAAGTTGTATCTTGCTCGAACTAATGAATAGGACTAGGGTGAAAACGATAGAAGCCAATAAGAAACCGAAATAACTAATTATAGTAGGCGTGGAAGGACTGAATGAAATATGGTTTATACATATCTTCATGAGACAATTACCTAAATTTTTCTTTTCGTAACCTCGAGATCAGAATACAAAAGATCAATTGTCCCAATTCGTACCAATTCGTACCAATTCGTACCAATTCAGGATCCTATACTATAGGATATTTATGAATGAACATGGATGAGAGGAGATCTATGGTAGAAATCTCTTCATTATCCTAGAAATCCTCACATTCATCGAGCAACTAATGAATAGCACCCGCGAATCCCTTCACAAATTATCGAATGTAATCTTCTTACAGGGTTAATGAATTCTCAATCAGTACGATTGGATCACCTGGCATTATATTTTTACCAGTAGCTATCAGAGACTGGACCGGAATAAACCTATCTACAGACATAGCCAAAGTTTTGTGAATTTCACGTTTAGGTGTAAGAATATGAATATCCAGCTTGTCCTTTCATTTCTAGATCTTATTGATCCAATCATTCGACCCTCTAGACGGATTAGGTTTTTTCAATATTCATTCTTAGAGCCAGTAGAACCCGATATTACAGAAATTACACCTATTGCAAGGAGTAACTCGTAATTTCACATAGCTAAAATTGACTAGGTTCTATTGCACTATCCACTTGGTTTTATCTAATGAGTAACGCCTACTCGTTAATACAAGGTACTATATAATAAGTCTGTGGCATAACTCCATCTGCGCCGGATACTATTGGAAAAGCAACATATATCTGCGTAGCAGCAATGATCCCTGTGCAATCTGAATTACTGAGGTCATCTACACGGGCATAATTTCATGTCGGAATGAAAAAGGAAGATATCATATTCTGGATGAGTTGTATTGATAGTGATTGATATCCTTTGCAAGCGGCACTCATCCTCTTTTTCGGTTCTAAAGCCACCTATATGTAGAAGCTAATTCCAATCGAAAATTTTCACGGTCTATTCAATTCAATTGTTACAACATTGATTGCGGGGGTTCCTTACGCCCGAACCTAGGAACGCAATATTCTCTTATTTCTGTTGGGATTCAGTCGACCAAACAGAGATAGAATAACTGCTGGCAGGAACAGAATCATTCTCCTTTCGATACTCATCAAAATTGTATTGCTGTGTCAGAAGAAAGCTAGCTATACTGGTCCAGTAGACTTCAAAGATACCCTTGGTATAACATTGACAATCGAACAAGGATTGGAGAAGATATCAGTAGTTTTCCATTTCCTGATCTCTATCTTTCATGGGATCAATTCCCCCTTGACTGACTTTACAATAATATTTGGAGCTGAGCATGTCTGGGAATACGGGAGAACGCTCCTTTGCTGACATTATTACTAGTATTAGATACTGGGTCATCCATAGCATTACCATACCTTCTCTATTCATTGCAGGTTGGTTATTTGTCAGCACGGGTTTAGCTTATGATGTGTTCGGGAGCCCCCGGCCAAATGAGTATTTCACAGAAAGTCGACAAGAGGTTCCATTAGTAACTGGCCGTTTCGATCCGTTAGAACAACTCGATGAATTTACTAGATCTTTTTAGGAGGCACTAATGACTTTAGATAGAACTTTTCCAATTTTTACAGTTAGATGGTTGGCCGTTCACGGGCTAGCTATCCCTACAGTTTTTTTCTTGGGATCAATATCGGCAATGCAGTTCATCCAACGATAAACTCTATACTAAAGGAAGAGGAAGTATGTAGATATGAAACCACCGAACCCGACGAACCCGAACGACCAAAATGTTGAATTGAATCGTACCAGTCTCTACTGGGGGTTGCTACTAATTTTTGTACTTGCTGTTCCATTCTCCAATTATTTTTTCAATTAGGAAAAATGAGAATATTATCACTCCATTCGAAGAGATCCAATACGCATAATTATCTATGCTATGACTGTTTATGTCTCGAGTATGCCCACTTAATAAAATGTGAAAGGGAGTAAGATAAATGGCCGATACCACTGGAAGGATCCCTCTTTGGTTGATAGGTACTGTAACTGGTATTATCGTGATTGGTCTAATGGGTATCTTTTTCTATGGTTCATATTCCGGATTAGGGTCATCCCTATAGTAGGGGAAATGCACTTACTGTGGGAAATAGTATACAATCGATAAGGCCTTACCCTTCAAAGAAGGGTAAGGCCTTATCGAAATATCTTTTTGAGATTCTTTCATATATTAATATGAATTAGAAGATAAGATTCGTACAAATACAATGACTCTTTCATTTACTTCATTCAATGCCTTTCAGTCAAGTGATGAGTCAATCTATTCTTCCGCTATATGATCGGAAAAAAAGTTGGATCGATCCAATTTCAATCTCTGTCGAAGGAACAACAGAAAAACGGAGAATATTAAGTACTAAATATTTGCTCATTTCTCTGATGGGAGATTATGCAAAGTTTTTGTAAAAACCCGAACTATGAGAATATAAATGTGCAGATATAATATTTTCTTCTCTTATTTTGGCTTACAAAATAAAAGAGGGGGAAAAACACCTTTTATTCATTTTATCTCATTAGGAACGAACCCTATCAAAAGTTTTATAGGGGTTTTTTTTTTTCATGAGTGATATTGTCCCTTACTTGTCTGCTCTTCCTTCTTTAGGAATTTTAAGCTTCCTCAGTATAGCGTACAAAATAATCTTCAATTTACGAAAGAATTGACGAATAGGACAGGATCGGAAACCCAATTAGTTCCTCTTATCCCGAGGAAAACCGGACAATTTCGTCGAATCTTTTCGACGAAGAATAATAGATAAAGAATGGGATCAGAGAAAATAGCAATCTTCTCCAAGATTGCTTAGTTATTCTCCTCATCTCTCCTCCCTGCGATCTATCTCTATTTTACGGATAAGGAAAGAAGGGAATGGCATGTATATAGTACACGATATAGCATATGGGGATCGTTCAACAAGTTGATCTGTCCAGTGCTTATGTAGTCACTCCCTATTTCAAATTTATTCAAATTTATCTACATGAACATTTTATCAAGAATATATAAGGGAGAAGAAGGATAAAAGGCTCTCCATCTCCGAAGGGGTATTCATTTTTGAATCAATCAATAAACTTCATGTTCAAAAATCTATGGACCTAAAGATTCATCTCGGCCAATTGAACTTTCTCAAATTGTTTCTTCTTAAGGACCAAAAATATCTGTGCCAGAATGACAGATGCTAAGAATAATAAAAGACCTTTAACACGTAATGGATCTTGAAGTACTATCTCTGCATCTCCTTGACCAAATCCACCCATATTAGGGTTATTCGTTAATGGCTGATCGACCTTGATCAATTCGCCTTCTGAAATAAGAAGCTCCGGTCCTGGAGGTACAATGTCAACCACTTGCCCACCGTCTGATGTATTATCAATAGTTATCTCATATCCACCCTTTTCTTTACGTAAAATTTTGCTAATTCTTCCTGTTGCTGAAGCACTATAGACCGTATTGTTGCTCTTACTCCCGTCGGGATAAATTTGTCCTCTTCCTCTATTACCACCCACATATATGGGATATTTCAGGAAGTGAGCTTCTTTATCAGTAGCAGGATCTGGTGAAAGGATGGGGAATACAAGTTCACTATATTTTTGACCAGGAACAGGACCTATTACAATAATGTTTTTTTGATTGGGACGATAGTTCTGAAAATAAAGATTACCCGTCTTTTGTCTAATCTCAGGGGAAATACGATCCGGAGGAGCTAATTCAAAGCCCTCGGGTAAAATTAGAACAGCTCCTACATTTAAAGCCCCTTTCTTGCCATTAGCAAGAACTTGTTTCATTTGCGTATCATAGGGGATCTTAACAATTGCTTCAAATACGGTATTGGGAAGCACGGACTGTGGAACCTCAATATCCACAGGTTTTTTTGCCAAGTGACAATTGGCACATACAATACGTCCAGTGGCTTCTCGGGGATTTTCATAACCCTGCTGTGCAAAAATGGGATATGCATTCGAAATGGATGTCCGAGTTATGATATGTATCATGACCAGGACGGAAATTAACCGAGTCATCTTTTTCGTCCATTCATAAGTATTTCTATTTTGCATGGTTCAATTATTGGTTCCAAATCATTTTTCGGGTGAGAGTAGGTAGCTATCATAGTTACCTGTCAAAAATTCTGCTACTATATTGATTCAACCAAACCTAAAAATAAGAAATCGGAAGTCTTGCACCAGGAGAAGAATGAAGGGGAGGAATAGCTAATTCCTGAACACGGAAAACACTTTATTATTCTGTTTCAATTGTTTCGGCCGTAGAAAAAAACCTACCTATTCTTTATTCATTCATCGAATGATAAATTACTACAAGTGAAGGAGATATACGATTGAAACGACGGAAGATCCAATATTTCAGAATCGTATCTAAGATGACTGGAAAAGTTGAAACAAGACCAGATATGATTCGTTCATTATGGGCAAATCCATAATTTTCGGAGATCGAATCGATCATCAGTTCCCAACCATGGGGTGAATGAAACCCAATACATAGATCGGTTGCTAAAAGAATTAGAAAAGCTTTCATTGTATCGCTCAGACTATAGAAGAATTCTTGGATCCAAGAATTGATAATGGCAAGTTGATTCTTACCCAGAATGAGATAAGCACTTATAAAAGCAAAACCTATTACATTTGTTAATAAATGTGAGATTATCTGGATACAATCTTCATTGTACATTTCGACCAATTGGATCGTTTCTTTGTGAATCTCTATACGAAGATCCTGTGAATGTGTTCCCGAAGAATCTTCCACCATTCTTTCTAACAAGAATAGTTCTTCTATTTTCTCAAATCTTCCCAGAGCATTTTCTTCCTGGATATAATAAAAAATTTTATGAGATTTACCCGTATTCCACCAATTTGTAACCCAAGGCTCCAAACCTTTCCGTAATGAAATAGGAATTACCCAAGGCAGTCCTACTAAACATGCGAGATATCGTAGGGAAGCTGATGCTTTATATTCGCCCACTTCCAATTCGTGAATCGCTAACGAACCTGATTCACTTGTCAGTTCTGTCCGAAATCTAGACAAAGTACGAGTGATAGAATGAGGTATGGGATCCATAGATTGATCTATTGCGTAATTGTTTTATCCCGATAAAAAATATCCTCGAAAAAAAAAAAAGTAAAAGGTTTGTTCAAAATGGGTGAGACGGAGCATAAGGAGATCATTCCCAGATATCCGATCATCCCAAATCATTTCTATCTGGACCAATTATCTATTCATTTTTTCATCTTCTTCTTTTTTTAGAAGAATAACTTGAAGTAACATAAGTCTTATTCATTGCCAAGATCCTTTGAATCCTGATCACTGGATCAATCCTTTACGAATATTTCCCCAGTTATCTCCAGAGATGACATGTATATCTAGTAATTGTTCTTTCTGATACATCATATTCATCTACTGGCTCTATAAGCTCACTCTCTCTAGGATAGAAAATGATATGGCGTGTTCGGGAACTACCAAAGCTCGGTCTGATTCATTCCATTTAGTAGGAATTAACTGCATGATCTTTTTCCCGTACAAATACCAGTTCTATTTTAACTTATTGCTTTTTAATATATTACCTCTTCCTATACTATTTCATAAAAAGAGTATATTGTTCATAAAGATCCCGTTCCATTTCCATACAATGAAATTTCAATAAAAATTGAAATTTATATGTATGGAAATATTGAAATTTCCTGATTGGATATTGATTCATGTTCTTTGATTCGGGCCATATTCAAATGTCTTTACATTTGAATGTATGTCGAGGATAAAGACACCCCTGCATTTCAAAACCCTTCAATGGATACACGCAAGAAACGGGCTGATTCAGCGGCTTTCTGTTCGATCTCCCTTAGGTTCACATTATCACCAGTACGAGTTAAAGGAATGTCTTGTCGGCCCTTTATTTCCATATAAAGAACACGACGAGGGGAAATACCTTCTTGAATTTCCATTTTGATCATCTGAATATCCTTCATAAGAAATCGTGAGAAAATACGACGATTTATTCCGGGAAATCCCCAACGAAAAAGACATACAATTCCTTTTTTTTTATCGAACTTATTATAGCCACTACCCACATTGAACAAAATTGTGCACCACAGATAAGAGCTAATGAACAGACCTGCAATACCATAAAAACACATTACAATTCCTTGTGGAACAAAGAGTATTTGCTGAGATGACAATAGGGGTATAAGGTTCTCACCAAAATAACTCGAGATCCCGACCAGGAAAAATCCTAGTGAACCCAGAAAGAGGATACAAGCCCAAAAGAAATTACTTCTTTTTCGAGACCCTGTTATAGGTTCTATCCAGAGCCATTTGGATCGACGATTCATAAAAAATTGTATTCAATTCCATCCTATTGAAGTTGAGGGAATAGCCAACTTTTTGATCCTTTGGTTCCCAAACTCTTATGAACTAGCTATCTATATACATAGCTAACATTTCAGTTAAGTCAGCCAAGTTTGTCTTCTTGTCCATTCTTACCATCCATTTAAATGGGTCCTTCCTTAATTTCTCAATTTTAGAAACAACACTGGATCAGTGGAGTATAAATATCTACTGGAATAAATATTTATACCGTATGAAAAAAGAAAACCAACCACATTAACATATTGACCCATACCTATTTATTTAGACTCATTCATATATGAATGAGTCTAAATAAATAATGTGGATATTTAGACCTATTTTGTGTCTATAAGAGTTCTATCTTATATCATCTAAAATAGATATAGATATCCTATATGTTCTGCAATTGAAAGATCCAAACCCATTTATTAAATCTGATTTGATCAGATTCATAAAATCTCGTCCTTCTGAATATACAGATGAGAAAGAACCATTGTAATTGCCGGAAGTAATAAGCCAACTAAAGGCACCAAAATAGAGGGTAGGATAGAGGGTATAAAAGATAGGTCAAAGGGTAGGTTAAAGGGTAGGTTAGGAATTATCATAGAACGAGTACCTTACTTAATCAATGTTTATCCATATTACAAGGAATGATTATAAGATAAAATAAGTGATGGGACCAAATAAGCAGTCCTATTCGTCCTTCTTCATAGAATACATGTACGCAAGTGTTCGTTGTTCCTTTCCCCGTCTCTTCCGAAAATACTGAAAAAGCATTTCGAGTTGGAGCCAAAATTTTTTTTTTTTTTTATTTATTTACGAGGAAGACCGTAAAGCCGAAATAGTTCACTCAGAACACCTTTTAAGAGATTACGTGAAACGATCAGATCAAATAAACCATGACCAAATAAATGCTCAGTCACCTGAAAATCTTCAATCACTTTCTGACCTAATGTCTGTTCGATTACTCTTTTACCTGCAAATGCAATGTACGCTTTAGGTTCGGCAATAATAATATCTCCCAACATGCCAAAACTAGCAGTCACTCCACCAGTTGTTGGAGACGTCAGAATCGATATATATAACAACTTTTTATCCTTCTGATGAATATATAATGCAGAAGCTATTTTAGCCATTTGCATTAAACTAAAACTTCCTTCTTGCATGCGTGCTCCTCCGGAAGCACACACCATAATGACTGGAAGAGATTCCGCGGTAGCGCGCTCGATCAGACGGGTTATTTTCTCACCTACTACAGAGCCCATACTACCTCCCATGAACTTAAAATCCATAACTCCGAGTGCGATAGGAATACCATTTAATTGACCTATGCCTGTTTGAATAGCATCAGTTAAACCTGTCTCTATTTGATAAAAAGTTATATGATCCTTATAAGATTCATCCTCAGAATCTAGATGTTCTTCAATTTCATTCTCAGAATGAAATTGAAGAACATCTAGAGTGTACATGTCTTCATCCATAGGACGCCAAGTGTCACGATCAATTGGAAGTTCTATTCTATCTGAACTATTCATTTGCAGATAATATCCACATTCTTTACAAACACTTTGATTCTCTCTCAAAAATCTGATATAGAGCAAGCTCTCGCAATTATCGCATTGAGCCCATAACCTATTAATTTTAGCGTAATCAATACTTAGATTCTTGTTTTTCTCCGTCTCATTGGCATCCTTACTATCACTTTCGACCGAATTTTTGATTAATCCAGTTATTTTACGCCTGTCTTCGAACCACTCCTTTATAGACATAGAGTTTTCCTTCCATATAAAGGTGAAAATTGTTACTTTTCCTGTCTTATTTTGTATGAAGAGAAGTCATATAAGTATAAATACAATGATGAAAATTATTAATCAATAGTGGAATGAATCATTGAGAAATCATCTCCATTCATTATTGATATTGATTAGGAACCTGAAGTATCGATCCGGGATTATGATAGAATCCTTTATTCTGTTATAAAGAAAGATTCTCTCCTATACCGCGATGGAAAGGAATCTTCATTTCAAATACAACATCTTTTGGGCTAGAAGGGATTTGAACCCTTGACTTCACGGTCCGGACCCATGAGCTCTGATCCACTGAGCTACCAGCCCTATCGAATGATCTATAAGATCATTGTAAAGGATGAATAGGATTCGTTATTGAATGCTTGACCAAAAAAATTTTTCATAAATAACTCTGTTTGAGATATTTGACCTTGGAAATATCTATATATCAATATCTATATATCAATATCTATATATCAATATCTATATATCAATATCTATATATATTGATATATAGATATTGATATCTGAAATCCCATATCTCCGCTCACGATTTGGACTAATCTTTGTGGTAGTGGTAAAAGATTGGGCCGAGTCCGATTGGTAGAACGAAAGTCACTGGATTACAAGCGATCAATCACATCAAATTCAAATTTGATCTCTTTCCATATTTCACAAGCAGCAGCTAGTTCAGGACTCCATTTACAAGCTTCACGGATCACTTCATTACCTTCACGAGCAAGATCGCGTCCTTCATTACGAGCTTGTACACAAGCTTCTAGAGCAACCCGATTAGCTACTGCACCAGGTGCATTTCCCCAAGGATGTCCCAAAGTTCCCCCACCAAACTGTAGTACGGAATCATCCCCAAAGATCTCGGTCAGAGCAGGCATATGCCAAACGTGAATACCTCCTGAAGCTACGGGCAGAACGCCTGGCATAGATACCCAATCTTGAGTGAAGTAAATACCACGACTTCGATCTTTTTCGATAAAATCATCACGCAGTAGGTCAACAAACCCTAAAGTGACGTCTCGTTCCCCTTCAAGTTTACCTACTACAGTACCGGCGTGAATATGATCTCCACCGGACATACGCAATGCTTTAGCCAGTACACGGAAATGCATACCATGATTTCTTTGTCTGTCAATAACTGCATGCATCGCGCGGTGAATGTGAAGAAGTAGGCCGTTGTCTCGGCAATAATGAGCCAAAGAAGTATTTGCGGTAAAACCTCCCGTCAGGTAGTCATGCATAACAATAGGAACTCCCAATTCTCTTGCAAATACTGCCCTTTTCATCATTTCTTCACATGTACCTGCAGTAGCATTCAAATAATGTCCCTTAATTTCACCCGTCTCGGCCTGAGCCTTATAAATTGCTTCCGCACAAAAGACAAAACGATCTCTCCAGCGCATGAATGGTTGGGAATTTACGTTCTCATCATCCTTGGTAAAATCGAGTCCACCACGGAGACATTCGTAAACTGCTCTACCATAGTTTTTGGCTGATAGACCCAATTTTGGTTTGATAGTACATCCCAATAAAGGACGACCATATTTGTTCAATTTATCTCTTTCAACTTGGATACCATGAGGTGGACCCTGAAAAGTTTTGGAATAAGCAGGGGGAATCCGCAAATCTTCCAAACGTAGAGCCCGTAGGGCCTTGAATCCAAATACATTACCTACAATGGAAGTGAACAGGTTAGTAACAGAACCTTCTTCGAAAAGGTCTAAGGGGTAAGCTACATAGGCAATAAATTGAGTCTCCTCTCCAGGAACGGGCTCGATGTCATAGCATCGCCCCTTGTAACGATCGAGACTAGTAAGTCCATCGGTCCAAACAGTGGTCCATGTACCGGTGGAAGATTCAGCAGCTACTGCTGCACCCGCTTCCTCGGCTGGCACCCCAGGTTGAGGAGTTACTCGGAATGCTGCCAAGATATCCGTATCTTTGGTCTGATATTCAGGAGTATAATAAGTTAATCTGTAATCTTTAACACCAGCTTTGAACCCGACACTAGCTTTAGTCTCTGTTTTTGGTGACATAAGTCCCTCCTTTATTAATAATTATTTCTCGCAAGGACGAGGTCTGCTCGACATGGATCGACCGTAAACAATAGATTTTGACAGAAATCTACTACAAAAAGTCGTCCGTTATTGGGCAATAATATCTGCTAGATACACTCTCATTGTATAATGTTTTTTATGTATGACGCAACCCAATCTTTGCTCTTGAAGTTCTTCCTACGTGGATTGACCCGAGCACCTTTCAGTGGTTAAACTAGTTCCTGAATGAAATTAAGGAACCGAACTGACCTTTGACCATAATGATGCGAATTGTCCATATTAAAATACATATACAGATGTACGTATGAAGAGATAACGATCAATGAGAGAAAGGTCATGAATAGGGTTCAAGTTTCATATTTCACAGATGATCTGGACATAATGTTGAAGTATTTTCGGTTTTAGTTATGGAGAAATTGGTTCTAGTTATAGAGAAATCGAAGACTTCCTCATGATCCTTATTCATATCCATCTACCTACTTCATATTCCAAATATGGATGAATTTAAACTTTTCAATAAAGTAGGATATTACCAAGGTGGTCACTTCCATTTCTTATTGACTGATCTGATCAACCCGATATGAAACATTTTTTTTTTTTTTGATGATATCGGCAAAAGCATATTTATTTTATATATTCTTCATTGAAATTCTTTCCATTTTTGTATGAGAACCAATCCTCTTGTTATTGGGGTTTCCGCACTTGTAGAAAAAAGTGCGGGATGTATTGCTCAAATCATTGGCCCAGTACTGGATGTCTCTTTTCCTCCAGGTAATATGCCTAATATTTACAATTCATTGACAGTTAAGGGTGAAGGTAAAGCCGGTCAGGAAATTCAGGTTACTTGTGAGGTACAACAATTATTAGGAAATCATAAGGTTAGAGCTGTAGCTATGAGTGCTACAGATGGTTTGACGAGAGGAATGATAGTGATTGACACGGGAGCTCCTCTAAGTGTTCCAGTTGGTGGAGCTACTCTCGGACGAATTTTCAATGTTCTTGGAGAACCTGTCGATAATTTGGGTCCTGTAGATGCTCGCATAACATCTCCTATTCATAGACCTGCTCCCACCTTTACAGAGTTGGACACAAAATTATCCATCTTCGAAACAGGCATTAAAGTAGTAGATCTTTTGGCTCCTTACCGCCGCGGGGGAAAAATCGGTTTATTTGGAGGAGCTGGAGTGGGTAAAACAGTACTTATTATGGAGTTGATCAACAACATTGCTAAGGCTCATGGAGGGGTATCTGTATTTGGAGGAGTAGGAGAACGTACCCGTGAAGGGAATGATCTTTACATGGAAATGAAAGAGTCGGGAGTAATTGATGAACAAAAAATCTCAGAATCAAAAGTGGCTCTGGTCTATGGTCAGATGAATGAACCACCAGGAGCTCGTATGAGAGTCGGTTTAACTGCTCTAACCATGGCCGAATATTTCCGAGATGTCAATGAGCAAGACGTACTATTATTTATTGATAACATCTTCCGTTTTGTCCAAGCGGGATCAGAGGTATCCGCCCTATTAGGCAGAATGCCTTCCGCCGTGGGTTATCAGCCAACTCTTAGTACGGAAATGGGTTCTTTGCAAGAAAGAATTACTTCCACAAAAAAGGGATCCATAACCTCGATTCAAGCAGTTTATGTACCTGCTGACGACTTGACCGACCCTGCTCCTGCTACGACATTTGCACATTTAGATGCTACTACCGTACTATCGAGAGGATTAGCTGCGAAGGGTATCTATCCAGCAGTGGATCCTTTAGATTCAACATCGACTATGCTCCAACCTTGGATCGTAGGCGAAGAACATTACGAAACTGCACAAGGGGTTAAGCAAACTTTACAACGTTATAAGGAACTTCAAGACATTATAGCTATTCCTGGACTGGATGAATTATCGGAGGAAGATCGTTTAATCGTGGCAAGAGCAAGAAAAATTGAACGTTTCCTATCACAACCCTTTTTCGTAGCAGAGGTATTCACAGGTTCCCCCGGCAAATATGTTGGTCTCATGGAAACAATTAGAGGGTTTCAAATGATCCTTTCTGGAGAATTAGATGGTCTTACCGAACAGTCTTTTTATTTGGTGGGTAATATTGATGAAGCCGCCGCGAAGGCTATAAACTATAACATGGAAAATTAAATTATAATAAACTATAACATAGAAAATTAAATTATAAAATAATGGAAAATAAAATTATAAAATGACCCTAAATCTTCGTGTACTGTCTCCTAATCGAGTCATTTGGGATTCAGAAGTTCAAGAAATAATTGTATCTACTAATAGTGGTCAAATTGGCGTATTACCCAATCATGTTTCACTTGTGGCAGCTGTAGATATAGGAGTTATGAAAATACGTCTCAATGGGAAGTGGTTAACTATGGCTTTGATGGGCGGTTTCGCCAAGATAGACAATGATAGAATCACTATATTGGTAAATAATGCAGAGAGAGATGTTGACATCGATCTCCAAAAAGCCCAGGAAACTTTTCGAAGAGCTAAAGCTTGCTTAGCTCAAGCCGAAGGCAAAAGACAAGTAATTGAGGCTGATGTAGCTCTGAAAAGAGCTAGAACACTATTAGAGGCTATCAATGCTAGCCCCTCCGACTCTAATTAACATTTCCTATAATGATCTGAAAAAATGGATTCAATGTTCCGCCTAGATCCAAACAAGTGGAGTAAAACTTATTAGATGCCATCGAGTCTTCAATGGTATCTAATAAGTTTACCTACTATTGGATTTGAACCAATGACTCTCGCCGTATGAAAGCGATACTCTAACCACTGAGTTAAGTGGGTCATTTATTCTCATAGGTAGAGTTGGATTTATAAACGATTCTAAATCGAATTAAATGTATAGACAATGTATGTGTCCCTGGCACAGATCGAACTTATTGGAACGTATTAGATCATAGTATTGGATCATGAAATATCTACCTTGACAGAAAGTGATCCATCTGGTTAGTATAGTAGTGTATCACCAAGACTGGCAAGGAAGGGCTATAGCTCAGCAAGGTAGAGCACCTCGTTTACACGTGCGCCAATGGTTTTCGGGAGAGTTTATCGATTCGTCCGATCCACGAAATAGATTCTATGTGAAATAGTCTTACTCTATCAATTTGTTTCTCTGGGGAACAATAGCATGACAAAGATGAAGTTCGATCTGATTCGAATTACGGATCTAATTGATATGGTCAATCCCAGCTCCGTTCAATGCCAGGCATAATGAGTATAATACGGGGACCTCAAAATAGATTCTTTTCGCTCTATGAACTTTTAGGTGTATGAAGTTCATATTTTACTTTTGGAGCGATAGAAGAGACTCTATTTGAGTCAATCTATGCCCAAGCAAGGCAGACCTACGTCAAAGAAACCTTTTGAATAACTTTGGGATTGCTTCCGAAGGGTAATAATTTGGAGCACACGGAGCCATATTAGTATCTTCCGGGAAAGAGGAGAATGGCAGACTAACCGATCTTTCCATCAGTTAATGAAAGAGCCCAATGCGAGAAAATGCATGTTGGGTTCTTGGAACAGTTCAAATTATTTTGATAATAAGAACTTTGATCTGTTCTACCGAGAAGGTCTACGGTTCGAGCCCGTATAGCCCTATAAATTCCACTAAGTGATACTACTTATATATATATATCCCCTCATAGTCCCTATGACTTGGACTTTAAAAGTCTTTCAGATCATATAAATCTGATGTCCTTATCGAGATCGATGGATGGGAACGTTGGACCAGAGCAGGCAGATTAGTATTTTGGATCGATCGAGATTGATCCGATACCAGATGATCACACCTATAAACTCTTTTTTTTTTTTTCATTTTTATTGCTAGTTCTTCGAAAAATTCGAGAGTTATCTCGAATATCATATGTTCCAAGCAATCCATCGTGCAGTCAAAGTATCGATCGGACATGTGGCTTTTAGCTCCATCCAAACGCAACGCATTCCGTTGGGGTTTAACAAAATAAAATCCTTTTCCGTTCAATCGAAAATCCCGGCTGTATCTACCCCTTTGCTCAATATCGGGGCGAAGATCTTGATCAACTAGGATTCTCTACAATAGGTTATGTGCAGTGAACCTATTTTTGAACCATAGAAGTGGCAAGTACTACGGATATTCCGAATACCTGGAAAGGTCAATTCTCTGGAGTTGATCCATCCTAGCTAAAGGCGAACCTTTGGTTCGTTCTCTTTCTTCACCTAAGATCATCACATTGTCTTTTAGACCCAATATTTTCATATTGGAACAAACACTCTTCCTTGCCTCTAGTTCCGTTCTGGTAACATACCACAAACATGCAATTTACTGGCTATGCATATTAGATCTACATCTGGACCAACGTTTGCTTAAATCTACCCCACTCTTTTATAGAATACACATATTTCATGGAATGCGTTCTGAAACAAACAATAGAATAAAGAAGTCTGTTGGGTTGGGACGAAAAAAATTATCACCCCTTGCCCAGAAATTATGTGGACTGCGACCCAAAAGAAGCTGCCTTCTGCCCCGTTACAAATAGATCTCTACTCGGCTAGCCAATAGATCTGTCCGAAATGATTTTATATCATTATGAGATGAGCGGGCTCATCTCATAACGAACTTATACGTGAAAGATTTGATACGTTCCACGGATCGATTGACGCCTACCAATCCTATTCCGCTTGACCTGTATGAAACTTTCAAACGAATTAACTGAAAGACAACAAACAGATTTATATTTGATTCATCAAATGTTCACTATCTCCGTTGGTAGATGAGCCTTTAAATTTTTATATTTGTCCCATAACCTGCCCTGCATAATAATATAACAAAGAACTTGATTGTCTCCTAACCGTGCATGTAAGATTACAAAATTTTCCAGATTGGAAAGCCTTATCCTTTCTAATACGAGAAGGAAGGATACAAGTGAAAATGGTCTAGATTCATCCAATCTGAATATGTGACAAGCGGATAGGGTCGAACTTGTCGACACAGCCGCAACCTTGATCATTTGAAACAACGACCCTCCGATCAAATATCCTGCCCAGAGTTGTTCAGATGGACAAGATCTTAGTATCAAGATAAAACATAAAATAAATCTCAAGATAGATCTCTATAAATTCAATTTACACCGAACCATGTTAATGGTTATGGCCCGTTCGTTACAACTCGAATAACGTGGGATCTACCGAACCAAACCAATCTGCAAAACTGTGTTACCAAAGTATAATAGGGAAAAACAATAATTATCGCCCGTGGGTTAATGGACAAAGGATCGATACGAAAGAAGAAATATTATTCTTTCACGTTCAAAAGAACGGAGGGGGAGGGAAGATGGGATCGGGATATTTCTCCGGGAGAAATACGAAATACTTAATCTCTATCACATATTTGATAGAGGTCCACGACCGAACAACTTGTTCGAGAGTTGGGAGTTAGTCATCGATCTTGCTTTGATCCCCTATCAGAGTCACCGACCCACATACGAACAAACGTTAGCTCGTTTTTTCTTCTTGGAAGAAATGACTGTAGATAGATAAATTGGCTTGTTTTTCCGGGGCGGACGTAGCCAAGTGGACCAAGGTAGTGGATTGTGAATCCACCACGCGCGGGTTCAATTCCCGTCGTTCGCCCATAAAAGAAGATAAAAAAAATCGGACTGGATCCAATTCGTTGTCATTTTCATATTTCGGTGAAAATATTTCTATCTATGTAATAGAAATGGACACCCAAGCCTTCTTTCTTTGTGGGAAACATGAGCCCTTTATCGGACTTGAACCGATGACTTACGCCTTACCATGGCGTTACTCTACCGCTGAGTTAAAGGGGCCCCTCATCATATATTAATGAGTGAGTCTACTATGGTAGATGGACAACAAATTGGATGTGGATGATCCATCTATCTTTATAGATATCAAGTTGATAAAATAGATTAGTAGCTCGTAGTTTACATGAGAGGARGGTAAGGATGGCTATACTGTAAACTACGGGCTGAGCTGATACGAAGCGAATGGAGACAAGTTATACCTGAGAACATTTGCTGAAATATGTTCGTATTGCTAGAAGAACCAAAGGCTCAACGGGCCAGGTCCTATTGCAATTACTTGAAATGCGTTTGAATAATATTCTTTTTCGATTGGGTATGGCTCCCACCATTCCTGGAGCTAGACAATTAGTGAATCATGGACATATCCGGGTCAATGACCATATGGTAGATATACCAAGTTACCCTTGCAAACCTCAAGATGTGATTACTATAAGAGATCAACCAAGATTGAGAGCTAAGAATATGGATCCATTCCAGTTTATGGCTCTTTTTCTTCCTGGAAGAGGAAGATCTAAGGAATTTCGGAATTTGGATTCAAATGTGGAAGGAAAGAAGTGACGAAATATCTGTCAATGGTATTATGGCGTGTATAGTTTAGTGATACAGGTGGGTTTGATTCGTTACATTATAAACTTAAATAGTTAAAGGATATTTGACATGGATCTCTGATCCATCCAAAGCTCTATCTATTACTAAAGGGTCAGATACAACTATCAGAGTCAGAGCAGTGAGTTGCGCAATAACTTCTAGATCCATTTGGTTTTCTTTCACCCTCCAGCGACTGGATGTATGAATAAAATGTTGTCGGTATCAATCACTTTTCTTCTATTTTGTCTTCTTCGGACTCCTACCCATTTGTGTAGGTTTGATCAGGAACCTATGGCCCTGAGCAACTAATATCTTTACAATAATACATAAAATAGATAGAGAACCCTTCAATATCTAGATAATCAATTTGATACTGGAGAGAAATAAATGGACTAATCCATGTAACGCATTTATTCAAACTGATTGGGGAGGGAATGAAGAGATGATAATAGAGGTTCAATTTTTGAGAGCTTTTTTTCTTGCTTTTACAGCAAGTATTCTAGCTCTCAAATTAGGTCAAGCACTGTATGAATGATTTTTCTGACCTGCTTGGCCTGGCCATCGGCCAGGCCAAGCAGGTCAGAAAAAAGAGAGGAAAAGAAATAACTATTTTGAGCAATACGATTGACTAGGTTGTTCTTTATCCAACTGAATAATTGCAATATTCATTATATTGCCGATACAATCCGTACATACTATGGTATAAACCTTTACTTCACCATTCATTTTGTTACACATGAACTCTTCCATCTTGGAGAGATGGCTGAGCGGACCAAAGCGGCGGATTGCTAATCCGTAGTACGGATCATCCGTACCGAGGGTTCGAATCCCTCTCTCTCCGTTCGTACACTATTGATCCTGAAAACGAATAACCCCGAATCTTTCTACGGAACGTAAAAGACCCATTAACCTAAAGACTTCCTATTTTGACCCTTTGAAGAAGGATAAAAATGGCCAAAAAGTTAAAAACAGAAGTTATACATTTTTTCATTGCATAACACAAAATGAGAAAGTTATCATTTTGACTGAGCATTTTAACTATGCTCAGTATTTTCTTTTTTCCGCCGTAAAGTATTCCTGTTCCATAAACAGTAATAGCTCCGCTCTTGAGTAGAAAAATGATATTTTTCATCAAAAATTATATATCACCTGGTCCATAAAGTGCAAAGGTATCGTTCATGGACGAATGGAAGGATGAGAAGATATCGTTTCCTCTTTTTTTTTTATCAATATAAATGGGACCAATCCCTACATTGTGTATTGGTACATACAAACGATAAAATATCTTTGTCTCTACCTGCAATTATGTATGAACAAAATTGTTTCAAACCTGTTCCATCATTAGCAATGTCCAAGTGAATAGATGTTCACTTTCGAGATGATCCGGGTCTAGCTCGATAACATGATCTCTTCCAATCCAATGTGAGAAAGTTACATAGTGTCTACTTTTTCCGATAAAGGGGTGTTTGCATGGGTTTGCCTTGGTATCGCGTTCATACCGTCGTATTGAATGATCCTGGCCGGTTAATTTCTGTACATATAATGCATACAGCTCTAGTTGCTGGTTGGGCCGGTTCAATGACTCTGTATGAATTAGCAGTTTTTGATCCATCCGATCCTGTTCTTGATCCAATGTGGAGACAAGGTATGTTCGTTATACCTTTTATGACTCGTTTGGGAATAAAGGATTCATGGACTGGATGGAACATCACCGGAGAAACTGTAATTAATCCCGGTATTTGGAGTTATGAAGGTGTGGCCGGGGCACATATCATGTTTTCTGGCCTGATGTTTTTGGCAGCTATCTGGCATTGGGTATATTGGGATCTGGAAATATTCTATGATGAACGTACGGGAAAACTTTGTTTAGATTTGCCAAAAGTATTTGGAATTCATTTATTCCTCTCAGGAGTAGCTTGTTTCGGATTTGGAGCATTTCATGTAACGGGTTTGTATGGTCCTGGGATATGGGTGTCTGATCCTTATGGACTAACTGGAAAAATACAACCAGTGGATCCAGCATGGGGAGCTGAAGGTTTTGATCCTTTTGTTCCGGGAGGAATAGCTTCTCATCATATAGCAGCGGGTATTTTGGGTATATTAGCAGGTCTATTCCATCTCAGTGTTCGTCCTCCCCAACGTTTATACGTAGGATTACGCATGGGGAATATTGAAACGGTCCTATCCAGCAGTATTGCTGCTGTGTTTTTTGCAGCTTTCATTGTTGCTGGGACCATGTGGTATGGCTCCGCAACTACTCCGGTCGAATTATTTGGTCCCACTCGTTACCAGTGGGATCAGGGGTACTTCCAACAAGAAATAGATCGACGGGTTCGTGCCGGTCTGGCCGAAAATTTGAGCCTATCAGAAGCTTGGTCCAAAATTCCCGAGAAACTCGCTTTTTATGATTACATTGGTAATAATCCAGCTAAGGGGGGGTTATTCAGAGCAGGTGCGATGGACAATGGAGATGGAATAGCTGTTGGTTGGTTAGGACACCCTATCTTCAAAGATAAGGAGGGAAATGAACTTTTTGTACGTCGTATGCCTACCTTTTTCGAAACATTTCCAGTAGTTCTGGTGGACAAAGAAGGAATTGTGAAAGCCGATGTTCCTTTTAGGAGGGCAGAATCAAAGTATAGTGTTGAACAAGTAGGTGTAACTGTTGAGTTCTATGGTGGTGGACTTGACAGGGTCAGTTTTGGTGATCCTGCTATAGTGAAAAAATATGCTAGACGTGCTCAATTAGGTGAAATTTTTGAATTAGATCGTGCTACTCTAAAATCCGATGGTGTTTTTCGTAGTAGTCCAAGGGGTTGGTTTACTTTCGGACATGCTACATTTGCTCTCCTTTTCTTTTCTGGACACATTTGGCATGGTGCTAGGACCTTATTCAGAGATGTTTTTGCTGGTATCGACCCGGATCTGGATTCTCGAATAGAATTTGGAGCATTCCAAAAACTGGGAGATCCAACTACTAAAAGACAAGTGGTATGATATTGCTCCTATCTCTTCTCTAATCAATATTAGTACGAAAGCTATCTCCATAATTGTAAATTACGCTCAAATCTATGGAAGCACTGGTTTATACATTCCTGTTGGTATCGACCCTAGGGATAATTTTTTTCGCTATTTTCTTCCGAGAACCACCCAAAGTTCCGACTAAAGGGGGAAAATAATTTTGCTTCTCCAAATCTTCATTCTTTCTCTCCCATCAAAGAAAGAATGACCTTCCCCTATAGGGAAGGTCATTCTTTCAATTAGTCCTCGTGATCCTCAAAAGGATCCCTAAGTTGTTTAGAGGGTTGCCCAAAGGCGGTGTATAGGGCATAACCAGTAAAGCTTACAAGTAAACAAGATATGGAAATGGTGACTAAGGTTGCAGTTTCCATTATTAGGTGATCCCAATATCATGGTATGTTTACCATATAATAACAAAGTTAACAGATCTTAACCAATACAATAGTTTCTATGGCTACAAAGACCATTGATGATACTTCCAAAACCACGCCAAGAGAAACCCGTGTAGGAACGTCCTTAAAACCGCTTAATTCAGAATATGGTAAAGTAGCTCCTGGATGGGGAACTACTCCTCTTATGGGTTTTACAATGGCTCTATTTGCAGTATTCCTATCTATTATCTTGGAGATTTATAATTCTTCCGTTTTATTGGATGGGATTCCGGTTAGTTGGGACTAGAGGAACTCCAAAATTAGCCTGGTGAGCTCTTGAAGAAAAAAAAAAAAAAAGAACTGAGGGATTCAAACCCAGACCAAATAGTGGCTTTTAGTTTTTAGCTTATCTTGTTCCACTAGTTTGATCGTGTAATTACTTTTCTCTAAGGATTTTTGGAATATGGGTGTGCGACTTGTTGAAATAGATCCATATTTATAGTACAGAAGACCGATCTGTTATCTTCATAAAGATGGTCCTACCTCGTTGGATATTTCATTTCTAGAATATTGAATCTCTAGAGCACGAGGTCTATCATAGATATGTTCCAGGAAGATCTGAACTATGGTTTGTACCTATCATTTCCTCGTCACCAGACTTCCAATAAAGAATTTGAAAGAGGTATTTCCTATAATAAATCGAAGGATCTATCCCCTCTCATAATTATGCTGATTATGACCAAAGAATGATATAGTATCTGATTTATCTTAGTTAGCATATTTTGTTGAATGGGCGAAAATGAAAAGGTTATTACCCAGAGAACCTCTTTGGGATTTGAGAAAATCATCGGGGTATAATTGAAATCTGAGGTTTGGATTGATTCATCTATTGAGATCTCGACAAGATAATTCCTATAAATTGTCTATATTAGTTCTTTTCTAGGGAACTTATATCACACGAATAGGGTAAAAGATCGTTCAAAGGGCCTATAGTGATTTATCATGGGGATGAGCCGACTTGAAATTTTGGCACTATTTGAAATTTTGGCACTATAAAGTCTTCTAATAGAAATGCTGGATTGTTTCGAATCATCTTCATTTCTCCAGCCGGTCAGGCAACGAACCATCAAGTATCTCGATATTTTCCCCAATTTATATATTTGTGTCCAAAAGCATTTGCGTGTTCTTGTTCAAGCCGTATGAAGGGAAATTCTCATGTACGGTTTTCAGAGGGGGAATTTCAGTTTACCTATCTCAATAAAGTATACGATTGGTTCGAAGAGCGTCTCGAGATTCAGGCGATTGCGGATGATATCACCAGTAAATATGTTCCTCCTCATGTCAATATATTTTATTGTCTAGGGGGGATCACACTTACCTGTTTTTTAGTACAAGTGGCTACTGGTTTTGCTATGACTTTTTACTATCGTCCAACCGTTACAGAAGCTTTTGCCTCTGTTCAATACCTAATGACCGAAGTTAACTTTGGTTGGTTAATCCGATCAATCCATCGATGGTCGGCAAGTATGATGGTTCTAATGATGATCCTGCACGTATTCCGTGTTTATCTCACAGGTGGATTCAAAAAACCCCGTGAATTAACTTGGGTCACAGGTGTAATTTTGGCTGTCTTGACCGTATCTTTCGGTGTAACTGGTTATTCTTTGCCCTGGGATCAAATTGGTTATTGGGCAGTTAAAATTGTGACTGGTGTGCCTGAGGCTATTCCTGTAATAGGATCTCCTTTGGTAGAATTATTACGTGGAAGTGTTAGTGTGGGTCAATCTACCTTGACTCGTTTTTATAGTTTACACACTTTCATATTACCCCTTCTTACTGCTGTATTTATGCCAATGCACTTTCTAATGATCCGTAAGCAGGGTATTTCAGGTCCTTTATAGAGAGGAAAGATAGATTGAAAATAACTATTCATAACTTCTTGTTCCGAGTAACGTAACGACGGTAATATATCATCGCCAGGAATATTTCTTATTCAAAAATGGAAATATCCATAGAAAATAGAAAATATGGTCCTCGGATTTCTCCTTTCGATTTTGGAGTATTATTCATCCAATACAAACAAATAATTGGAGTAGATTCTCAGACGGAGAAGATGGATTATGGGAGTGTGTGACTTGAACTATTGATTAGGCCATGCAGATACTTTATCCGATCTACCACATAAAGATTTCTTATTAAATGTGTCTCTGTCCCAATTTCCTTATCAGAAATAGGAAGTTTAGCACCTGGGTGGAAAGGCATTGGTCAGTTTGTTACGTTCCAAGAGAATTCTTTCTATGATCGAATCCGAATCAGGAAGGGCTCCGCGATATCCGGACAATGGGGCAATATTTTCATATATTCAATAATTGGACCATATGACTTTACTTATCCTTTTCATAGTGTGAAAATGCATCCATTTCCCTTGCATCCATTTCGATGGGAAAACTATTGGAGTGAAAGAAGGGATCTAAGGAAGGAGAGAGGCCGGATCAATAACAAGTCAATACCTTGTATGCTAAAAAACTTTTGAGGTCTATTCGTGGTGATAAAAACAAATTACAAGGACTAAGATGGTCCAAAAGGCATATCGATCATGATCGAATTTGTGAGCTTACTTGGGTAATGAGCATTTAACTGGAATAATAAAATGACCAATGATGGATGATCATAGACATTATTAGTTCCTATTCTTCCAATTCGTTTTCCATCACGGGAAAAAGAAGTGATATATACTTCCTCCAGTTATTGTTCGAGCCGGATGATAAAAATCGGCATGTCCGGTTCTTTCGGGGGATAGATCCATAAAGATCTACTTATCCCAATAACAAAGAAACCTGACCTAAATGATCCTGCATTAAGGGCTAAATTAGCTAAAGGTATGGGACATAATTATTATGGAGAGCCCGCTTGGCCCAATGATCTTTCATATATTTTTCCAGTAGTCATTTTAGGTACTATTGCATGTACAATAGGTTTAGCGGTTCTAGAACCATCAATGATTGGTGAACCAGCAAATCCATTTGCAACTCCTTTGGAGATATTGCCCGAATGGTATCTTTTCCCTGTATTCCAAATACTTCGTACAGTACCTAACAAATTATTAGGTGTCCTTTTAATGGCCTCAGTACCCGCGGGATCATTGACGGTGCCTTTTCTAGAGAATGTGAATCAATTTCAGAATCCATTTCGTCGTCCAGTAGCTACAACAGTATCCTTGATCGGTACTGCAGTAGCTCTTTGGTTAGGTATTGGGGCAGCATTGCCTATTGATGAATCTTTAACTTTAGGTCTTTTTTGATCCAACTGTCAAATATAAAAATCTTTCAATTTTTTTTTTTTTTCATATATCTAGGGAGTAGTTGCTTTAAGACAAATTATATCTCCCTAGATATACCCATCTTGTCAGAGATTTATTTCGAATATTCCACGAAAAGAGAAGAGATATGTCAAAGATTCGAAATAATTATCATGACTCTCCAAAAGAACTTGGGGAAAGGAAATGAATGAAGAGATTAAATGAAACCAACCATTTTATGAACCCGAAACTAATTCCTGGGTGGATCAATTGCAAAAAGTTTTCGTAGAACTTCCAATACCTGTTCGACAGATTCCTTCCCGAGGTGTTCAATTCTCATTAGATCTTCTCGACTGTAATTTAAGAGGTCCAATAATGTATGGATATTGGCTCTTCTGAGGGAGTTATAGGTTTGGGGGGGTAACTCTAATTGGTCAATGAAAATATGTTGAAATGCAATTTTTTCTTTCGTTTCCCCCGTATCAGTCAATACGTGCGAAAGGGGGAAGGGAAGCATATTAGACCCTTTTTTTTTGTTCATTCCATCGATGTTCTGTTCCTCTCCATGCAGGAAGGGAATAAATAAGTCGATCAAATTTCGAGAAGCTTCGTAAAGTGCCTCCCTAGGAGTTAACCCCCCATTCGTCCATATTTCCAGGAAAAGGACTTCTTGTATTTCATTTCCGCTCCCATAGGAATGAATACTATAATTCGCGTCGCGAACAGGCATAAAAACAGCATCTATAGGGAAAATTCCGTCCTGATAATTATTTGAACTATGTATAATATATCCGCGATTTTTTTCAATTTGTAATCTGATATCAGAAGTAATTGATTTAGTAAGTCTAGCTATATGTTGTGTAGTATCAATTATTTTCACAGAAGGTGGTAATATTATATCTTGAGCAGTTACATTTCTGGGTCCAACAATATAAATAGAAGCTTCTCGGATTCCGTACGAGTCACTTCTAAGTACAATTTCTTTTAGATTCATCAAAATGTCATGTACTGATTCTTCAATACCTATTATCGCGGAATATTCATGTTTTATGTTCTCTAATTTCACACGTGTGATACATGTTCCTTCTACTTCTCCAAGTAAAGCTCTTCGCATTGCGATGCCTATTGTATCGGCTCGACCTTTGCGGAGCGGGGATAGGGCAAAACGGCCATAATGAAGACGCTTACTGTATGCTCTGGATTCGATGCATTTCCATCGTAGTGTCTGAATAGAGACTGAGATTTCATCTCGAATCATACCAAGAATATTTGATCAGATCATTAAATCATTTCTTTCTCTTTAAATTCATTCAATTCTTAAACACGTCTCTTTTTGGGAGGTCTACATCCATTATGTGGCATAGGGGTTACGTCACGTACAAAACTTAAAAGTATGCCACTTCTACGAATGGTCCGTAATGCTGTATCTCTCCCTCGACCAGGGCCACTTATCATAACTTCTACTCGTCCTATACCCCGATCCATTAATGTGCGAATAACATTTTCTGCTGCAGTCTGGGCAGCAAATGGTGTACCTCTCCTTGTACCTTTGAATCCACAGGCACCAGCAGAAGACCAAGAAATAACTTGTCCCCGTACATCTGTAGCAGTCACAATGGTATTGTTAAAACTTGCTTGAACATAAATAACTCCTTTGAGTACTCGATGTTCATTCCTACGTGAACCAATTCTTTTTATAGTTTTTGACATATTAATCATTATGAGTTCAGTTTTACCACTAGATGCATTCATTTATATAGAAGAGGATTACCCCTGTTTTTGCTTATGTCTCGGATTAGAACAAATTATCATAACTCGTTTCCGTCTACGAATTGGTCGACATTTTCCACAAATTCTACGAATAGAAGCACGAATTTTCATGTTTGTGACCCTCCAATTTGCTCATATTACATTTTGTTTCCTGAGACAGAGAGTCTGTTTCATCTATGATTCTCGATCCCTATCAGATGTTCAAAAGGTGATTCAATCGTTTTAAGATTTGTTGCTAAGTCTATATATTATACGTCCTTTGGTTAAATCATAAGCACTTAATTCGACCTTGACCCTATCTCCTGGTAGTATTCGTACGGAATTACGTCGAATCCTACCCGAAATATGAGTCAAAATCTGACATCCATTATCTGTCAGAACTCGAAACATACCGTTGGGGAGTGATTCAGTAACCAAACCTTCCGCATGGATCAGATTCTGTTTCTTCATCGAATCTCCTCCTCTTTTGATTCAAAAACTTGACTAACGTGCTTGGATGAAGATGAATGGTGTCTCGACTTGCTCCGACTTTTCATACTATGGGGATATCTTACAGAATCAATATTTTTGGACAACATTTGGATCAATTACCATACATAACATAAAATTTCTCCTCCAATTTTTTTCTGTCGAGCTTCTCGATCCGTCAAAATTCCTTGGGAAGTAGAAAGAATTACGATCCCCATTCCACCTAGAACTTTTGGAATTTCTCGATAATTAGAATAAATTCTCAAACCAGGTTTGCTGGTACGCTTTGACGTGGTCATATATGTCCTTTTCTTCCTTCTCCGATATTTTGAAGTCGATATCAAAAAAGATTTTTGGCCTTCCTGATGCTCCCTAACATCTTCTATAAAACCTTCTCGTAAAAGGATCCTTCCAATGTTCTTGGTAATATTAGTAGCTGTTACTCGAACCGTTCCTTTTTCTACCATGTCAGCGTTTCTTATAGAAGTAATTAGATTGGCAATAGTATCGTTACCCATGACGAACGAATTCTTAGGAATTCCTGGTCTCGATATAAAAGGCATGTTCGATCTTCTTTGAGGAATATGCCTGAGGTGCAATGAATTGATCCATGTATCATTTGATGAACTTTAAGTCAAAGATTCCTACAAGATCTATCAGTACTTATAAGACTTCGGGAGCCAATGAAACTATTTTAGTGAAATTCAATTGTCTCAATTCCTGAGCAACCGGACCAAAAACTCGAGTTCCTTTTGGATTTCCTTCCTGATCAATGACAACGGCTGCATTGTCATCAGATCGTATCATCATTCCATTGTCACGTTCAAATTCTTTACAGGTGCGTATAACTACGGCTCTAACTACTTCCGATTTTTCCAGGGGCATGTTAGGTACTGCTTCTTTAATTATAGCAATGATAACATCACCTATATGAGCGCATTTACGATTACTTGCTCCTAGAACTCGAATACACATTATTTTTCGGGCTCCACTGTTATCCGCTATATTCAAATAAGTTTGAGACTGAATCATTTTTCCTCCAAAATATTTGTTATCTCGGCAGATAACATGAAAAAAAAAAAGGAAGAGTTCTTACGAACTAGTAATCTTCTTCCACCAGAAATAAATCTTTGATTCTGTATGGGTTAAGTAGTAATAAATTGAGTACGTATAGGCATTTTGTATGCAGCTATTCTAGCAGCTGCTCTAGCAACGGTTTCGGATACTCCGCCCATTTCATAAAGTATTCGACCTGGTTTGATGACAGATACCCAATATTCGGGAGATCCTTTCCCGGAACCCATACGTGTTTCTGCAGGTCTCATTGTAATAGGTTTGTCGGGAAATATACGTACCCATATTTTTCCACCACGACGGGCATAACGAGTAATCGTTCTTCGTCCGGCTTCTATCTGCCCAGATGTGATCCAAGCGGGTTCAAGTGCTTGAAGAGCGAATCTACCGAAACAAATGCGATTGCCGCGGTAAGATACTCCTTTCATTCTTCCCCTATGTTGTTTACGAAATTTTGTTCTTTTTGGGTTATAGTCGATGGTTAATTTTGATCCCATCTCTAATTCAGAACCGGACATGAAAGTTTCTTCTCATCCGGCTCCTCGTGAATAATCTATGTCAAATTGGACAATCAATAGTTATTAGTTATATATAAATGAGTCTATATCTACGCATTACACATATTGTATATAGAATCTAATTTACAGGACGAATAACTCTTATATTTCCATCCAATGCCTTAATAAATAATTTCACAGGCGAATATTGACTCTTCCAATATTTGCTCCATGGGGCCTATAGACTCCAATGAGCTTAATTGGTTTTTGGTTTATTTCGCCATCCTATCCAATGAATGATTAAGATTCCTATATGATCTTATGCAGTCATAGGTTCCATCGTTCCATAGCTTCTATCTAAATGCCCAGGTCTTCCCTCCGCAATGGAGCTTTATTTTCATCTGTTACGGAATCAATTTCCTTAGTTTCCATCGACCCGAAGCTCTTTCTCCTTCATAAACTGAATTCCTTCAATCTTGCTTGAATGAATCAGGATGATTCTTATGCTTTATCACACTGCTTCTCGGAGGGTAGTTAATGAACCATACAATATTGGGAGAAGATTTCTCCTTTTTCTTCTTTTTCCGCATTACCAAACACCTTTCTCGCTTCACGAGAGATCAAAATATCCTTTTTATCTCGTGGAAGAAAGTATTTACGAGGTGATAGTATCTACCCATAGTTATTGGATCTTGGCAATATGAAGCAATGAGTTAGTCTCTAGTTTTTTTATAGAGACCAATACGTTCTTATTTCGAGTTCTCCATAACTCCGGAAAAGAATGAAAAGCTCGATTCCAACGAGTCGCACACTAAGCATAGCATGGTTCCAAAATGGTAAATCTAAATTCTATTCGATCTGATAGAATTGATGATCCATAATCGGGCAGATTGGGAAAAAAAAGACCAATTATTTCTACTCTTCCAAAATCCAAATTTTGATCCCTAAAACTCCATAGATGGTTTGAACCGGATAATAACAATAATCAATCCTAGCCCGAATTGTCTGTAGGGGAACCCTACCTCCCCTGTCCCATTCGACCCGGGCAATTTCCTTTCCGTCGAGACGTCCTGCAATTTGGATCTGAATACCTTCTACCTCTTCCCGTTCAGCCAGTTCAATAGCTTTCTTCATTGTTTTTCTGAATGGAACTCTCTTCTCTAGCTGTAGGGCAATATACTCCGCAAGAATATTAGGTTTTCTATAGGGTTTCGCAACTTTTTCTATAGCAATGTGAAGTTTTCGGTCCACAGAATCGAGCATATTTAGTACATCGTTTCTTAATTTTTCAATTCCTTGACCCCTACCTTCTATTAACAACAAGTTGGGAAATCCAATATAGATTTTGACCTGAATCAAGTCGATCTTTCTGCGAATCTCTACACGTGCAATTCCTCCATAATTCGAGGAGCTCTTTATATGTGTTCGTACATAGTTTTCAATGCAAGTACGTATTTTTTGATCTTCTCGGAGATCTTTGGAATAATTCCTTTGTTGTGCGAACCAATGGGAACGATCATTTTGGGTTACACCAAGTCTAAAACCAAGTGGATTTATTTTCTGCGCCATACATATCCTTTTTTTCGGGATTCTATTGACATAATTGGATCATTCGATCTGGATATTTCCTCCGATACAATAGTTATATGACAAGTGGGTTTTTGTATTGGATAACCACGTCCCTGAGCTCTAGGTTGAATCCTTTTAAAAACAGCACCCTCATTCACTTCGACTCTACCAACGAGTAAATTGGCTTTGTTCAAACCCATATTGTGATTTGCATTTGCCGCCGCAGAATGAATTAATTGTGATATGGGATAACAGGCCCCATAAGGCATCAGTTCCAATATCATAAGTGCTTGTCCATATGAACGACCACGAATTTGATTAATTACTCTACGCGCTTTATGAGCGGACATACGTATATTTCTCGCCAAAGCTCGTATCTCTGGACCTGGACTATTATTTCCCATTGACTCCATCCTCCCCAATGAATGACAAGTCTCTCTCAATTAACGACGAGATTTCTTATCGTTTCTTGCATGTCCCTTAAAAAGTAGAGTAGGTGCAAATTCCCCCAATTTGTGGTCTACCATACGATCTGTTACATAAATGGGTAAATGTTCCCTCCCATTATGAACAGCAATTGTATGACCGATCATTGCGGGTACAATGACAGATGCCCGGGACCAAGTAACTATTATCTTCTTTTCTTCTTTTATGTTTAGATTTTTAATTTTCCTCAATAAATGATTAGCCACAAAAGGATTTTTTTTCAGTGAACGCGCCATGATCAATTACCTTTCTTTCCTTTTTTTTATGGATATCCAACCATTCTTACTCACGTCGACGAAGGATTGAAGCATCACTGTATCTATTCCTCTTCCGACTTTTCTTTCCAAGTGCACTATAGCCCCAGGGGGTCACAGGTTTTTTCCTGCCAATTGGGGTTCTTCCTTCCCCACCTCCATGAGGATGGTCTACAGGGTTCATAGCTACTCCTCTTACCTCAGAACGCTTACCCAACCAACGTTTAGCTCCGGCTTTACCGAAACTTCTATTGTTTGCAGTGATATTACCCACCTGTCCAATTGTGGCTGAGCAGTTCTCAGATATTAAACGAACTTCTCCAGATGGTAATCTTAATGTGGCCGATCGATCTTCTTTTGCGATCAGTTCTGCTACAGCACCTGCCGCTCTAGCCAATTGTCCACCCTTTCCAAGTGTTATTTCTATGTTATGTATAGCCGTGCCTAAGGGCATATTGGTTGAAGTAGACTCTTATTCCGATGAATAAAAATCCCTTCCCAAACTGTACAAGCCTCTCTCAGGGCATACAGCTTTCTGGATGTATATGATATTCACATATATTGAATAAATAGAATCGAGATGAGAAGGAACATCTATGGTATTCTCTATGTCCCGATTCTCTACATCCTAGGTCTCTCTATTCCATCATCTGGCTTATATTCTTTATGTAGCATTCAGAATGAATGACTTTATCAAATTACGCTAATACTTTTGTATTTTATGGATAACGTAGGAGGCATATTAAACATCTTTTTCTCTTCTCTCTCTTTTTACTTTTTTCCTCTCCCCATCTTTTTCTTTTGGGAATTACTACCACTGTCCAGCTCCGAATCCGCCTCTGACCATCAGATCAAATGTGAGTAACTTTTCTTTTTCAAGGGTGCCTCTATCCCATTTTGTTCATGCTTCGGACAAACAATCTGGTCCTCTCCATATTATCATATCTTCGGAACCAATGATCCGATATGAACAATTTTTGGATCCAATCCAATCACCTGCTGTCATTTATCCTCAGTTTCCCTTTGGGGTTCGTCCCGTAAAAGTGTCCTAGTTGGATCAGTGATAGATTTATGGGTTTCGCTGTAAACCCAATCGGTTGCTTCCGATCACGTAAATTAATAATTCAAACCGCACTCAGAGGTAGGACATTTCCTATTGATATAGGAGCTTTTGGACCAGAAAGAATAGTATCTCCAATCATGACCCCTCTGGGATGCAGAATATACATCTTATCGCCATTCTTGTAATGCACCTTGCAAATGTATGCACTTCTATTAGGGTCGTATTCTATGGTTACAATTTCTCCTGATATGTGTTCCTTATCCCGTCGAAAATCAATTTGACGATACAGACGCTTGTGACCCCCTCCCCTGTGTCTTGCGGTAATAATTCCTCTTCCATTACGACCTTTCCCACAATGATGTTGTCCAGAGGTCAATTTCTTCTGCGGGTCCAACTGCACTCTTCCATCGAAACCTGATACAGATCTATTGTGTGTATCCGGAGTTAAAATTCTATATGAACGGATGGCCATTTAGTTTCAATTTTGAAATCTTATTGTTCTGAAAAGAGTGGAATAGAATCGCCGGTTCTAAGTGTAATAATCATACGTTTACAACGTATTGGATGTACTATCATTGACCCTCTCTTTCCTCCTTTTTCAGGGAGGCGATAGCTGTTCATAGCTATTACTTTAACATCGAAGAAATGTTCAATCCAATTTTTAATCTTTGTTTTGTTCGATTGCGAATCGACGTTAAAAGTATATTGGTTCCTTTCCAATAGACGAATACTTTTTTCCGTAAGTACTGGATATTTCACTTCATCCATAAATTTTTATTCCTTTTTTATTCCTTTTCTATTTTTTTTTCTATTTTTTATTCCTTTTTTCTCGTAAAGCCTGTAGCTATTATTATATCGGATCATATACCAATTTAATGATACAGATATATTATATATTAGGTATGGAAGTTATGCACGAACGTAATGCTCACAACTTTCCTCTGGATCTAGCCGCTGTTGAATCTATTTCAATAGGCGGATAATACTCTGATGGATTGTTATCGTGTATTGCTTAATTGAAGCATACCAAGCCTTTCAATAAAATGAAAGGCTTGGTATGCTTCAATTGTTTGTTGTTATTCTTCATACTTCTTCCCATTCCATCAATAATGGATATGTGCAGTTCCCCTGCATCCAGCAGGAATTGAACCCGCGAGTTCGCCAATTATGAGTTGGGCGCTTTAACCATTCAGCCATGGATGCTGGATAAAGATCATCAACATATTCATTCTATAATATGAGTATAGACTCAGATCTAAAATGGGTTAGTTCGGGATCGGGACCCATTTACATTCTTTCTCTCATACTTGATTCATGTCAAATATTATCAATAGACATTCAAATAACATTTCATTGAATGAATTTGATAATAAGCCATGGACAAAACAAACAATAATATGTGAATCAATTAGAATTGATTGTATTTATTGTTCGGTCCTTTGGTCTTCCACTCATGGTGGGTGGAAGAATGATGAAGAAGTTGACGGAAAAATAGAATAATTTGATCTATTTCAAAGGAGTATATTCATGTTCCTATTTCCCAAATATAATACGGCTGGATATTTTCATTAATATCTAGTATCATTCCTACCTATTCTTGCATCCTTGATTTCCAGAGCTTTGACTCCCATTGGTCAAGAACCGGACTACTTACTAGTTACGAATCAAGTATCGAACCAATGGGGGGATACTTGGATCCGATCTAAGATCATTATATGTTCGCTCCAGCTCTTGTTGTTCTTGATGTTGGAACAGTCTCCCTTTCTCTATGGGCTATTATTCTAGTATACAGGGTATATCTGCATTTATAGGAGCTTCAATTCTCGTGCTTATTTTCATCTTTGGTTCAGTGCATACGTGGCGAAAAGGAACATTGGAATGTTCCTTAGTTTCCGAGTGGGGGAGGGGAGTACAAAATGGCATAAAGCCAATGATGAATCCTATGGAGTTACCTTTACTTGATCAGGGTAATTTTGAATCCAGGTATTTCAACTACCCCAAATGATCTGTCGAACGAATTGGTCCAGACTCTCCAGTTTATGACCGCTCCTTTACAGTACTAATTGTGGTTTCATCGAATTCGCTTCATTAATAGGTTCGCGATTCGACTCCGATCGTTACGGTCCGGTACAAAAATTTGGTCCTGGACGAGCTGACCTCAGTATAACAGCGGGGACTGTGACCATGAAAAAGGCTCCTTCTGTAGTGAGATTGATTATACGAACAAATGTCGGAACCATAATATGTAGTTGCCCTGGGAGCATGTACTATCACATAGAAATGTTTGGTACAGATTCTTATAGTACCGTTCACGAAGTAGATAAGTTAATTCCTGTGGATGTCTATTCGCCAGATTGCCCACCTGAACCAGAGGTTATTATAGATGCTATAACGAAACTTCGTGAAAGAAAAGTTAGTTCGATGGATATATGAGGCCCGAACTCCAACAAGGAAAGAAGAAAATATTTCCCTATAAATCATAGGGATCATCATATTGGATCCAGTATTCATACTAGAAACTATGATCAAAAGTTATTACATCAATCTTCTGAACCTCAATTCGAATCTACTTTCAAGATACCCTTTGCAACATTTGGATCTACTTCAACTCTGGAATTATAGATCTATCGTTAGAATAATATATCCCATTTTGATTCGGATGGAATAGGATGAATAGATTCCGACTAGTATCGGAGCCGAATTCTTAGTCCCACCGTAAAATCTTGTCCTCTGAGTTCTCGATCCTACTTTTTTATATGTACGAAGTATCGGGATTCAATTGGAACGGACAGGGAGGGACAATATGAGCAAAGAAGAGGGAGAGAACAGATTGATTCATCTATCTATTTTGATCAGGGTGTCTCCGTATGTACATATACATACGGATATGTCAATTAGATAGAATAGATGGATGGATATGGAGACATGGATATTGACATCTTGCCAGGAACCAGATTTGAACTGGTGGCACGAGGATTTTCAGTCCTCTGCTCTACCAACTGAGCTATCCCGGCTCTTCCCTGTGGATCATCCTGGTACAGGGTTTTAACTTATGTCAACTAAAAATAAGGAAAAATAATTTTTCCCAGTTTTTACAATGATCTTTATTATTTTCGATCTGGAAGTCACTAATATGAGAAAAAATGGACTGCAATTGAATAATTTCAAATGATCTAATCTATGTAGATCATATATCACAAAATGAATTGATCATATGATCAATTGATTAACGGATCAACTCAACTTGTCATAAGATGGATGAAAAGATTCATGTTCTAATTTATTCTCTTCATTAAAAAAAAAAAAAATAGCGAGGTAAAAGAATCGATAAATTAGAATGGATTCGAACCAATGGAATTGGAGAAAATAGATCAGTCCGTTCGGGAACGAACTTGGGTGGGGATAGAGGGACTTGAACCCTCACGGTCTATAAAGCCAACGGATTTTCCTCCTACTGCAATTTGCATTGTTGTTGACATTGACATGTAGAATTGGACTCTATCTTTATCCTCGTCCAACCATTTATTCCAAAAACTGATTCAATTTTCCATCTAGAGTAGATAAGTTCATAATTGGATTACTTAATGTCAAATCAGTACTTCAACTCGAATCTGGCATCTATCTTATGAATAAAATGCTTGGAACGATTCAAGTTCTGATCGCCAGTTTTGTCTGATGTTATATAAAATATCTCTCCACTTTTGAGGTGTAAATAGAGCGTTCTATAACTACAGTATTGGACCAAATGAGATTCATTCGTTAGAATAGCTTCCATTGAGTCTCTGCACCTATCCCCTTCCTATCTTAGGAGAAGAAACATTGTCTTCATGAACCGGATTTGGCTCAGGATTACCCATTCAAAATATCCCAGGGTTCCCTGGATTTGGAAGCTATCACTTGGTAGGTTTCCATACCAAGGCTCAATTCGATCAAGTCCGTAGCGTCTACCAATTCCGCCATATCCCCTTCTCGAAGAACAAGATCATACCTTGATCTAATCCTATTATGTAATATCCATCAGCATTATTCATTGGATATTTGCTCAATATTGGGTGGTAGAAATATCCTCCCCTACTCCCCTTCTCTCGCCATCTCTATCTCTATCCCAATCGAATATGACTGGGAATCATTATATTATTTCTCCATTTGAAATGCAATGTTATTATCCTCCCCTAGTCGATTTGGAAGAGTGAGTAAAACGATCGATATCAATTGACCCTTACTTCCCCTTTCTTTCCCTTGAAAGAATCTACATTCAAACAATGTTCCTTTTTAATCGTAATCTGGATTGCGTCATTGAATCCGATTCGCGCTATAATCGTTAGGATTCCAAAGGAATCTATGGATCTCACACCAATGAAATGAGGAGTTATATTCCATCGAGCCTGCTTAGCTCAGAGGTTAGAGCATCGCACTTGTAATGCGATGGTCATCGGTTCGATCCCGATAGCTGGCTCTTTTCCGTTCCTCTCATTTCCATAATCCACAAAGTTTTGTTAGGATCAAGACGGAATGGAGTGGAGAATACTCTTACGATCGTTCGTCGGGTCCGTCATGCCATGATCACTTATTCCCAACTAGGAACGGGATGAATGAAATGATTGGAGCTATTAGGATCTATAACAAATTGGAGAAAGATCTTTGTTTTCCATATAAAAGAATTATAAAAGAATTCCAGTAGTACTCATACGAGTTATACTATTCTTTTTTTTCTAGCACTATCTGTTAATTGAAAAAGGAGTTTCTATGTCCCGTTATCGGGGACCTCGTTTAAAAATAATACGTCGTCTGAAAACTTTACCAGGGCTCACTAGTAAAAGACCCAAAAACAGAAAGGATTCTATGAATCGGTCTTCTTCCAGGAAAATATCTCAATATCGCATCCGGCTAGAAGAAAAACAGAAATTGCGTTTTCATTACGGACTAACGGAGCGACAATTGCTGAAATATGTTCGTGTTTCTAGAAGAGCCAAAGGCTCAACGGGCCAGGTCCTATTGCAATTACTTGAAATGCGTTTGGATAATATTCTTTTTCGATTGGGTATGGCTCCCACCATTCCTGGAGCTAGACAATTAGTGAATCATGGACATATCCGGGTCAATGACCATATGGTAGATATACCAAGTTACCCTTGCAAACCTCAAGATGTGATTACTATAAGAGATCAACCAAGATTGAGAGCTATCATTAAGAAGAATATGGACCTGTTCCAGAGGGATAAATTGCCAAATCATTTGACTTTTCATCCCTTACAATATAAAGGATTCATCAATCAAATAATAGATAGTAAATGGATCAGTTTGAAGATTAATGAATTGCTGGTCGTAGAGTATTATTCCCGTCAAGCTTGAATCGAGAATGAAATGAAAGGGAGGGGTTGGTTGCTAGGCATCTGGAAATTATGTTCTTCTCCCTTATTTTTCCCCTCCCCGAAGGAGACATTTTATAATCCTTCCGTACGTTACTTGTTATCTACGATACTTTTCTTTTATTGCTTCTTAAAATAGTCTTTACTCTTCCCATACCACGAACCAATGTTCGTTCTATTTTCTCTATTACAAATAGAGGTAGGTTGATCCTGTAATTAGGAAATCGTCCTATTGGGATTCAATAGATTGGAAAAACAATGGATGAGAATAAAATAGTAGGGCGAAGATACGGAAAGAGAGGGATTCGAACCCTCGGTAAGCGGAAGCCTACATAGCAGTTCCAATGCTACGCCTTGAACCGCTCGGCCATCTTTCCTATTAGATTTCTTGGTTCTAATTAACAAAATTAGTGAATAGCAACTTCCTTACAAATTCTTTTTGTTCGGGTACGAACAGTTCAATCTTTCGGAAATAAATAGATAATAAATAAGGTAATGATTTAATCCCCCCCGGAAAGACGAAAGGACATTTTCTCCAACTTCCTCCTATTTTAGGAAATCCTCAATCATCCCTGTTAATCCGACGTATTCGGATCGCCTAATCAATAATTTAAGACAGATTAACTGATCCATTCCATATTATGATCATATATGGATCTGTAGTGATCATCTTATAAATTGTATAATAACTAATTCTTTGGCAATGATCCTGTGTCATGATGACTATATTTTCCCGATATTCCTTTATCTATATGGATAAAGCACACAATTGCTGGGTGGGCATTGCATTCTCATTATGCAATGCTCGATCGTTTAACTCTTTCTTTTTTCGGATCATAATCGAACCGGACTTCCCGAGTTTACCCAATCTAGTCTTCTTTCAATACGAATCTTTTTCCGTTATTATTCATATTACTAATGAACAATTATTAAAAATATTCCCTATCTATTCCCATTTTAAAGAATAAATTGGATTGGAATAGATAGAATGAGAACATATTTACGATTGTAAGGAAATCCATTTTATGGTATTGTGCACCAGAAAAAAATTTCGTTCATGGAATCATTTGCGTAAGGGAATGAAGGAAATTATCAAATCTGTAATTGACTATGCCTAGATCTCAGAGAAATGACAATTTTATTGATAAGACCTTCACAATTGTAGCAGATATCTTATTGCGAATAATCCCGATGGCTCCGGGGGAGAAAGAAGCATTTACCTATTACAGAGATGGTGTGATTTGATATGTTTTCCGTTCTTCTTTTTTTGGGAAAGAAAAGGTAAGGTATTCGGGAATAAAAATTGAGTAAAATAAAACTTACGCTCAGTGAAGGTGAGTTCTGGAGATAGAACAATTCCTTCTGTCGTGTATCCCCGGTCAATGCACCTTTAGATGCTCTCATCTCCTGAGGATTTTAGTACCGAGCGAAAGGTTACACCACCTATGCAATAGGTCTTGCTTGTATAGTTGAACCTATTTGATAGGCGCACATGAGGGGAGAAAGCACTACGTATGGAAATCGACAACACAAAACAAAAGCTTCGTTATAGCCCATATGCATTACCCTTTTCTGAAGGGTAGTGAGAATGGTTGGGACAACAAACATCCATCTCGTTTGTACTTTGGATACCCTTATAATGGAACCATCGGAGATTGTTGAAGTGATTAATCCCCGGAGAATACAGGGCGTTAAGAACAAAGAAATTGTTAGAGGTTCCATTCCTAGTACTAAGATCCTTGGTATTTGGAAAAGAATCTTTGCAAGAAGGATGGTTAGAGATTTATTGGAAATACACTAGCCCCTGTTAATTCATAATATTGGGTCAGAATCTTTTTTTTTTTTTCAATTCCACGGATTACTCCCCATATTACCTACTGTAAAGAAAGGAGGAGCCGTATGAGGTGGGAATCTCATGTACGGTTTTGAAGCGGAGATCATTTCAATGGAATGAACGACCGTAACGGATGTCAGCTCAATCGGAAGGGGAATATGCGGAAGCTTTACAAAATTATTATGAAGCTATGCGACTGGAAACTGATCCTTATGATCGAAGTTATATACTATATAATATAGGTCTTGTGCATACAAGTAATGGGGAACATACGAAGGCTTTGGAATATTATTTCCAAGCATTAGAACGGAACCCATCCTTACCACAAGCTCTTAATAATACGGCCTTGATCTGTCATTACGTGCGGCTATCTGTACCATAGAATAACTTAGTTAATAACTAGTACGAGTAAGGACAAAATAAAAGGCTTCCTACATATGCACCGTCCCAAGTAACGGTTTTTATCAGCTGTAGCGAAAAAAAAAAAAGCATCTCTCATAGGAGCCCGAATATGAATAGATAGAGCCTAAATATTCCATGGATAAAAAATTAAATTGATGATGGAAGCACCATAAAGATCAATTATTGAAAGAAGGTTCGGGCTGATACGATCAAATCTGCTCATTGACAATAATAAGGAATCAACTTATGTAATAGAGTTGATCTACTAAGCTATTGAGCAGCGGTGTAGCATCAGATCCTAAAGATGTGAAGTACTCCAGCCAGAGAGTACTCTCCAAAAATTCTATACGGAACTGAGATAGTTACCTTGCAAAAAGACTTTGATTTGGACAATCAATCTGAAGTATATCTCTTTCTATACTTCATCTTTTTGAGGGTAGGAGAAAAGATAGAACCTGATCATTGAATTGATTGGAAGTGAAATCAGAAACTCATGTCATTGACTTTTTTTGGTCCTTTGGTTAATATAAACTCCCAATGAATCATCTCCAATTCAATAATATTTTGGAAATTTTGGTAGAGGACTAAAGAATAGTGGATTGAGCCGTATGAGGTAGGAAACTCTCAAGTACGGTTCTGAGGGAAGAAAACTTTTCCAAGTTGACCTATCCCGACCGAGGAGAACAGGCCATTCGACAGGGAGATCCTGAAACTGCGGAGGCTTGGTTCGATCAAGCTGCTGAGTATTGGGAACAAGCTATAGCACTTGCTCCGGGCAATTACATCGAAGCACAAAATTGGTTAAAGATTACAGGACGCTTTGGAGAATGATAATTTCTATTATTGGGAAATCATTTTAATTATTTAATATCTGACTCGAAATCAATGGGATTCTTCCAGAATATTCCAAAAAATGAGATTCTATCGACATCTTATAGAAATTGATTTATAATATAAAAAGAATACCTTTTTTGATTCTGGATTGTTGATGAATATTATTAATAGGGGTAAAATCCATCCGGAGATGTCTTTCATTAATGATCCATGAATAACGATTTATAATGGATGTCCCTTGATATGGTACATATGGAGGAGTATCAATAGATGGATAAATATATATACAGATATATATATATTTATCCATCTAGAAACGGTGTAATAATCACCGTTACTTTTTCCATTACACTAAAAAGCCTTTTTCTGTATGGTAACAGCCCACGGTCCATTGAGCACCTCGAAGATATGTCATAATAAAACTGAACACCTGCCTCAGATCGACTCCCGTATCATAGTCGCTCCAGTCATAAACTAGAAAATAAGGGGAGAAACGAGTTGAGATATATCTATATCTCTCGGAAGTTCACTAATTGCTATTGGCAGGGTTCTTCTTATTTATGTCCCATTCGAAAAGGGGAGAATTAAATGATCATTCGTTCACCGGAACCAGAAGTAAAGCCAGGAGTAAAGGTCATAGTAGAGAGAGATCCTGTAAAAACCTCTTTTGAAAAATGGGCCAAACCTGGGCATTTCTCAAAGACGCTAGCTAAAGGCCCTGATACTACCACTTGGATCTGGAACTTACATGCTGATGCTCACGATTTTGATAGTCATACTAATGATTTGGAAGAGATTTCTCGTAAAGTCTTTAGCGCTCATTTTGGTCAACTAGCCATCATCTTTATTTGGCTAAGTGGGATGTATTTTCACGGCGCTCGTTTCTCCAATTATGAAGCATGGCTGGCTGATCCCACTCACATCAAACCCAGTGCCCAAGTAGTTTGGCCAATAGTAGGCCAAGAAATATTGAATGGGGATGTAGGTGGAGGTTTTCGAGGGATACAAATAACCTCTGGTTTCTTCCAGATTTGGCGAGCATCTGGAATAACCAGTGAATTACAACTTTACTGCACTGCAATTGGTGCATTGATCTTTGCTGCGTTAATGCTTTTTGCTGGTTGGTTTCATTATCACAAAGCTGCCCCAAAATTGGCTTGGTTCCAGGATGTAGAATCCATGTTGAACCATCATTTAGCAGGGTTACTAGGACTTGGGTCTCTATCTTGGGCAGGACACCAAATACACGTCTCTCTACCCATTAACCAACTTCTAGACGCTGGAGTGGATCCTAAAGAGATACCACTTCCTCATGAATTTATTTTTAATTCCGATCTTTTGGCTCAACTTTATCCCAGTTTTGCTAAGGGATTGACCCCATTTTTCACCCTGAATTGGTCGGAATATTCAGACTTTTTGACTTTTCGTGGAGGATTAAATCCAGTAACGGGGGGTCTGTGGTTGACCGATACTGCGCATCATCATTTGGCTATTGCAGTTCTTTTTCTGATAGCCGGTCATATGTATAAGACCAATTGGCGCATTGGCCATAACCTCAAGGACCTTTTAGAAGCTCATAAAGGTCCATTTACGGGGGAGGGACATAAAGGTCTTTACGAGATCTTAACTACCTCATGGCATGCTCAATTAGCTATTAACCTAGCTATGTTAGGATCTTTAACTATTGTTGTAGCTCACCACATGTATTCGATGCCCCCCTATCCGTACCTAGCTATTGACTATGGTACCCAACTCTCTCTGTTCACACATCATATGTGGATTGGTGGGTTTATTATAGTTGGCGCTGCTGCACATGCAGCGATTTTTATGGTAAGAGACTATGACCCAACTACTCAATACAACAATTTATTAGATCGCGTTCTTAGACATCGTGATGCAATTGTATCACACCTCAACTGGGTATGTATATTCTTAGGCTTCCATAGTTTTGGTCTGTATATTCATAATGATACTATGAGCGCTCCAGGACGTCCTCAAGATATGTTCTCAGATACTGCTATACAATTACAACCTATCTTTGCCCAATGGATACAAAACACTCATGCTTCAGCACCTGGTTCAACAGCTCCTGGTGCAACAGCAAGTACCAGCTTAACCTGGGGAGGTGGTGATTTGGTGACAGTAGGTTCCAAAGTGGCTTTGTTACCAATTCCATTAGGAACCGCGGATTTTTTGGTACATCACATTCATGCATTTACTATCCATGTGACTGTTTTAATCCTACTTAAAGGCGTTCTATTTGCCCGTAGCTCCCGTTTAATACCTGATAAAGCAAATCTTGGTTTTCGCTTTCCTTGTGATGGACCTGGGAGAGGAGGAACATGTCAAGTATCTGCCTGGGATCATGTTTTCCTTGGTTTATTCTGGATGTACAATGCAATTTCGGTAGTAATATTCCATTTCAGCTGGAAAATGCAGTCCGATGTTTGGGGTAGTATAAGTGATCAGGGAGTGGTAACTCATATTACGGGAGGAAACTTTGCACAAAGTTCCATTACGATTAACGGGTGGCTCCGTGACTTTCTATGGGCACAAGCCTCGCAAGTGATCCAATCTTATGGTTCTTCATTATCTGCATATGGTCTTTTATTTTTAGGTGCTCATTTTGTTTGGGCCTTCAGTTTAATGTTCTTATTCAGCGGCCGTGGGTATTGGCAAGAACTCATTGAATCTATTGTTTGGGCCCATAACAAATTGAAGGTTGCTCCTGCTATCCAGCCCAGAGCCTTGAGCATTGTACAGGGACGTGCTGTAGGAGTAGCTCATTACCTTCTGGGTGGAATCGTCACAACATGGGCGTTCTTCCTGGCAAGAATTATTGCAGTAGGATAATGGCTAGGAGGATTTGAAAAGCATTATGGCATCAAGATTTCCAAAGTTCAGCCAAGGCTTGGCCCAGGACCCAACTACTCGTCGTATTTGGTTCGGTATTGCGACCGCACATGACTTTGAGAGTCATGATGATATTACCGAAGAACGCCTTTATCATAAAATTTTTGCTTCCCACTTTGGTCAGTTGGCAATAATCTTTCTGTGGACCTCCGGTAATTTGTTCCATGTGGCTTGGCAAGGCAATTTTGAAGCATGGGTACGCGATCCCTTACATGTAAGACCCATTGCTCATGCAATTTGGGATCCTCATTTTGGTCAACCAGCTATAGAAGCTTTTACCCGTGGAGGTGCTCCCGGTCCGGTCAATATTGCTTATTCCGGTGTTTATCAGTGGTGGTATACAATTGGCTTACGCACTAACGAAGATCTTTATGCTGGAGCTCTTTTCTTGCTATTTCTTTCTGTCATCTTTTTAATAGCGGGTAGGTTACATTTACAACCTAAATGGAGACCAAGTGTTTCATGGTTCAAAAATGCCGAATCCCGTCTCAATCATCATTTGTCAGGACTCTTCGGAGTCAGTTCTCTAGCTTGGACAGGGCATTTAGTTCATGTCGCTATTCCTGAATCAAGGGGAGTGCACGTCAGATGGGACAATTTTTTGGATGAATTACCGCATCCCCAAGGGTTAGAACCGCTTTTCACAGGTCAGTGGAATCTTTATGCTCAAAATCCTGATTCTAGTAGTCACTTATTCGGTACCTCCCAAGGGGCGGGAACTGCTATTCTAACTCTTCTCGGAGGATTCCATCCACAAACTCAAAGTTTATGGCTGACTGATATGGCTCATCATCATTTAGCTATTGCATTTGTTTTTTCAATTGCTGGTCATATGTATAGAACCAACTTTGGGATTGGTCACAGTATGGAAGATATTTTGGAGGCACATGTTCCTCCAGGAGGCCTATTAGGACGCGGACATAAGGGTCTTTATAACACAATTAATAATTCTCTTCATTTTCAATTGGGTCTTGCTTTAGCTTCTTTGGGGGTTATAACTTCCTTGGTAGCTCAACACATGTATTCTTTACCCGCTTATGCATTCATAGCACAAGACTTCACCACCCAAGCTGCATTATATACTCATCATCAATACATTGCTGGGTTCATTATGACAGGAGCCTTTGCTCATGGAGCTATATTCCTCATTAGGGATTATAATCCGGAACAGAATAAGGATAATGTATTGGCGAGAATGTTGGAACATAAGGAAGCTATAATATCTCATCTTAGTTGGGTTAGTTTATTACTAGGTTTCCATACCTTGGGACTTTATGTTCATAATGATGTTATGCTTGCTTTTGGTACTCCAGAAAAACAAATATTGATCGAGCCCATATTTGCTCAGTGGATACAATCTGCTCATGGTAAGACGTTATATGGTTTCGATATACTCCTATCTTCAACAAGTGGTCCAGCATTCGATGCAGGTAAGAGCATATGGTTACCCGGTTGGTTAAATGCTATTAATGATAATAATAATTCATTGTTCTCAACAATTGGTCCTGGAGACTTTTTGGTTCATCATGCTATTGCTCTAGGTTTGCATACAACTACATTGATCCTAGTTAAAGGTGCTTTGGATGCGCGTGGTTCCAGGTTAATGCCAGATAAAAAAGATTTTGGTTATAGTTTTCCTTGCGATGGTCCGGGACGGGGTGGTACTTGCGATATCTCGGCCTGGGATGCTTTTTATTTAGCAGTTTTCTGGATGTTGAATACTATTGGATGGGTTACTTTCTATTGGCATTGGAAGCATATAACGTTATGGCAGGGTAATGTAGCGCAATTTAATGAGTCTTCCACTTATTTAATGGGATGGTCAAGAGATTATCTATGGTTAAATTCTTCACAACTTATTAATGGATACAATCCTTTTGGTATGAACAGTTTATCTGTTTGGGCGTGGATGTTCTTATTCGGGCATCTTGTTTGGGCTACTGGATTTATGTTCCTTATTTCCTGGCGTGGATATTGGCAGGAACTGATTGAAACTCTCGCATGGGCTCATGAACGCACGCCTTTAGCTAATTTAGTTCGATGGAGAGACAAGCCAGTAGCCCTTTCCATTGTTCAAGCACGATTAGTTGGATTAGCTCACTTTTCCGTAGGTTATATATTCACTTATGCAGCTTTTTTAATTGCCTCTACATCAGGCAAATTTGGTTAATTCTTCTTCATCAGTTTCATCAGTGAATGGGTATTGTCATTGATACAATGACAATACCCCACAGAGAAAAAGTAATCGACGTAATATTACTCCATCTAAAATCTGATCTATATTTTGATTCCTGGTAGGTAATAGTACCGACTGAACTATTATGGCGAGAAAGAGTCTCATTCAGAGAGAGAAGAAGAGACAAGCACTGGAACGGAAATATCATTTAATTCGTAAATCTTTGGAGGAAAAAAGCAAAGTTTCATCATTGGATGACAAATGGGAAATTCATAGAAAATTGCAATCTTCACCGCGTAATAGTGCACCTACACGTCTCCATCGACGTTGTTCTTCGACTGGAAGACCTAGAGCCAACTATCGAGACTTTGGATTGTCCGGACACATACTCCGTGAGATGGCCCACGCATGTTTATTGCCCGGGATAACAAAATCGAGTTGGTAGGAAAATAAAAAAAAAGTAATTGAAGTTTCTTGTGATAATGGGATATACTACCCCTATATAGGGGTAGTATATCCCATTATTGTTTGGTGTACCCATTCTGATTATGATATCAATCAATGGTGCGGAGTAGAGTAGTCTGGTAGCTCGCAAGGCTCATAACCTTGAGGTCACGGGTTCAAATCCTGTCTCCGCCAGACCAGAACATACGAAGTATTTTGGTCCGGAAAGGATTGCTCTCTCACTTATCATTTTCTAATGGAATGATAAGTGAGGAAAAGAAACGATCAATATATGAACTATTCTTTTTCATATTCAATGTGACGGGCGGGTAGCGGGGATCGAACCCGCATCTTCTCCTTGGCAAAGAGAAATTTTACCATTCAACCATACCCGCATTTCAATGTTATGAATATATATATATATTCATAACATTGAAATGGAAAAGACATATATGTTCAATCCCATTCGTAAGTAGATACCATTTTTGAATGGTCCAATTATTCGTTTATTCATTCAATTACGGATAAGGAAAACCCCTCCTCCTTGGACCTGAAGTAAAAGGCCCTTCAGAAGAGCTATAAAGCCCCTCCCCGGGAGGGGGGGGGGGTAGGGAGTTTGAACCTAAAACATCTAGAACAGATCTAAGATATGAAAGAATTAAGGATACCTACAAAAAGGACTGATCCGATCCATAATGATACACCCGAAAATACAACATTTTTGTTACTTGACCAACCATCAGGAGAGGCAAGTGCAACAGGTACGCCAATCACTAGTAAAAATGAAATAGCAATTAATGCAAACACAGCCGATTGGAAAGCAATAGTCATGGTTGTGATCTTACAAGCTCCCAACAGATTGAATAGACTATACCATCCGATCCCCAATTTTCAATTCTGATCAAATGCACTATGGAAAGGATTTGACCATAAATTGATCGAGCTTTTCAAAATTTTTCAATTTGATATTTGAGTGTGAGAGGAGAGGGAAATTCGTTTCTTTTTTTTTTTTTCCATTCTAGATGATGGTGAAAAATCACCATATGTCACAGGTATAGTTGGTATCGACCCGACCCTATGCTTATAGTTAGGGATTATCCGAGGGGGTAGAATAGAAGTTGTCCCCGGGAGAGATGGCCGAGTGGTTGATGGCTCCGGTCTTGAAAACCGGTATAGTAAAAAAAACTATCGAGGGTTCGAATCCCTCTCTCTCCTGTTGTTTTTCAACAATCACATTTATTGGTCCGGTCCAATAAAAAAAAAAGAGAATAGCTCGGCTGTATATAGCCGAGCTACAAGGATCCAGTTGGAAAGAGAGTATTTTCAAATACTCCTATCCCGCCGATATGGGAGATAGATGTAATGAAATTGAATCGATTTCTCTTCCATCTGGTTCGATCTATTTTTTCAGTTAAGAGGAGTCATGGAAAGGACAGGTTCGAAATCACGATCAATCCCTTTCTCAAATCCTGCTGCAGCTGCACGAGCCCTTCCCGCATGCCACAAATGACCTACGAAGAAGAAAAATCCTAGAACGAAATGGGAGGTGGATAACCAACTTCGGGGAGAGACATAATTCACCGCATTGATTTCGGTAGCTACACCACCCACAGAATTTAAAGAACCTAAAGGAGCATGAGTCATATATTCTGCTGAACGTCGTTCCTGCCAAGGCTGTATGTCTTTTTTCAACTTGCTCAGATCCAAACCATTAGGGCCCCTTAGGGGTTCCAACCAAGGAGCACGGAGATCCCAAAAACGCATCGTTTCTCCTCCAAAGATAATTTCTCCAGTCGGAGAACGCATAAGGTATTTACCTAAACCAGTAGGTCCTTGGGCAGACCCTACACTAGCTCCAAGACGTTGGTCTCTAACTAAAAAAGTAAACGCTTGAGCTTGAGAGGCTTCTGGGCCGGTGGGCCCATAAAATTCACTGGGATAAACTGTATTGTTGAACCAAACGAAACAACAAGCAATAAAACCAAAGAAAGATAGAGCCGCTAAACTATAGGACAAATAAGCTTCTCCGGACCATACGAATGCACGGCGAGCCCATGCAAAAGGTTTGGTTAAGATATGCCAGATACCACCGAAGATACAAATGGAACCTAACCATACATGTCCTCCAATTACATCTTCTAGATTGTCCACGCTAACGATCCATCCTTCTCCTCCGAAAGGAGATTTAAGTAAATAACCAAATATAGCACTTGGGTTAAGAGTTGGGTTCGTAATTTTTCTTACATCTCCACCGCCGGGAGCCCAAGTATCATATACACCTCCAAAATACAAAGCTTTGAGCACTGGAAGAAAAGCACCAACACCTAGCAAGATTAGGTGAATACCCAAAATTGTGGTCATTTTGTTTCTATCTTTCCATACATAGCCAAAGAATGGAAAAGATTCTTCTAAAGTTTCGGGTCCTATGAGTGCATGATAAATACCACCAAAACCTAAAACCGCAGAAGAAATTAAGTGAAGTACCCCAGATACAAAATATGGAAAAGTGTCCACGATTTCCCCACCAGGACCGACTCCCCATCCTAGAGTAGCTAGATGGGGAAGCAGAATCAATCCTTGTTCATACATAGGTTTTTCCGGTACGAAATGAGCCACTTCGAATAGGTTCATTGCTCCGGCCCAGAATACAATTAATCCGGCATGAGCCACGTGAGCCCCAAGCAATTTACCAGACAAATTGATAAGTCGGGCATTACCGGCCCACCAAGCGAAACCAGTGGTTTCTTGATCACGACCAGCTAAAGCTATAGTTCCATTAAAGAGCGTTTCCACGGGGTAGGACCTCCTCAGGGAATATAAGGTTTTCATGAGGCTGATCTTGAGCCGCCATCCAAGCACGAATACCTTCGTTCAGGAGAATATTTTTTGTGTAGAAAGTCTCAGATTCAGGATCTTCTGCTGCACGGATCTCCTGGGAAACAAAATCATAGGCACGTAAGTTTAGAGCTAGACCAACTACTCCAATGGCACTCATCCATGAACCGGTCACTGGCACAAATAACATGAAGAAATGTAACCAACGTTTATTGGAAAAAGCAACTCCAAAAATCTGGGACCAGAAGCGGTTAGCAGTGACCATGGAATAAGTCTCTTCGGCTTGAGTCGGGTTAAAAGCACGGAACGTATTTGCACCATCACCATCTTCAAATAAAGTATTTTCCACGGTAGCACCATGAATAGCACATAGAAGAGCAGCACCCAATACTCCGGCAACTCCCATCATATGAAATGGATTCAAGGTCCAATTATGAAAACCTTGAAAGAAGAGGATAAAACGGAAAATAGCTGCTACACCAAAACTAGGTGCGAAAAACCAACCGGACTGGCCCAATGGATAGATCAAAAATACAGAAACAAAGACAGCAATTGGAGCAGAGAATGCAATTGCATTATAAGGTCGCAATTGTACAGATCGAGCAAGTTCAAATTGACGTAACATGAAACCTATTAGACCGAAAGCACCATGAAGAGCAACGAAGGTCCATAGACCACCTAATTGACACCAACGAGTAAAATCTCCTTGTGCTTCGGGACCCCATAATAGCAGCAAAGAATGTGCTAAACTATTAGCAGGAGTAGAAACTGCGGCAGTTAGGAAATTACAACCTTCCAGATAGGAACTGGCCAATCCGTGAGTATACCATGAAGTCACAAAGGTTGTACCCGTGAACCATCCACCTAAGGCAAAATAGGCACAAGGAAAGAGCAATAGACCCGACCAACCCACAAAAACGAAACGGTCTCTGCGTAGCCAGTCATCCACAGTATCAAATAAAGTTTTTTCGTCTTTAGAAGACTTTCCAAGGGTTATAGTCATAGCGATCCTCCTATTTCACTATTTCGACCATTTCCGAGCACCCTATATGATCAAAAGGTATACGATGAATTGGGGACAATTTTTCATCCATCATCCTTTCAAAAAAAAATTGGGTTCCGAAGATTCGTTGTTGGAACAAATATTTGAAACTGGACCGAACCGATTCAATATAGGTAAATGCATGATCGCTCGATCCCGAGTTTTCAGAGTTCCTATCTGATCCTCGAATCACCTATTTAATAACATCGATGGAACAATTTCAGGGGAGGGAAGTGCGCTTTCTGCCTTCCATTGACCAGATTCTATT